ACTCTCTATTTGTATTTGTGAAATGATTTGTAAAACAATATGAGCAAGCTTCTCTAGACTCCCCTATCCCCACCCCGTTTGGCACTTCTTTTTATTGAAATCCAATCCTGTTAGCTCGAGCTCAAGGTATTTTGGAGAGAGCCTCTCACCCTTCGGCTTTCTGGGGTTGCTCGCTTTGAAAAGCTTCTTGGGATTAAGATCAAGCAAGTGGGGTACCTTAAGCGCTTCCAAGAACGTACGCTCATCAAAGGCTTGAGATCGTGTACCTGTGTCTCGAGTCCTAGGAAAAGGGCCCTAGCCTTTGATTTTTAATTTTCCAAATAGGGGGGGGAAGTGGGAGCTTATCGACTGAAAGGGCCAAACCAAAGAGGATTGACCCCCGGAAGATAGAAAGCAATATCGGAATGCTTAAAGCGCTAGAGTCGGGAGCTGCAACAGGCTTGCTCTTTTGTCTTTTGTTTTGGGTGGGCCTATCTAGCTTCTTGTCCTACCCACTATGATTTGCCAAAGAAGGGCTCAACGGGGCTGAGAGAGAAAGCCCTAAATAACCATATTTCATATTCCCCTTCCCAAGATGTTAGTAGAAATCCAATCCTATCAAGAAGGGGTGTGTTTTGGGGCACTCAGGCTTAGAAAGCTGAAGCGTATGGTGGGGTTGCTTAAAGTATGCCTCTCTCCTGGACGAAGTCAAGAATAAATGGGCTATCTGTTGAAAAGTCCGGAACGATGGTTCTCTGACTCAGTAATTCTTTTGTTTCACAAAATGAGTTATATAGGGCGAGTCGAGTTTCACTCTGATAGGGCAATGAATTCCATTTGGGTTTGGCAAAGCCAATATATGTGACAGGAAAGGTCGTTCAGAGAATATAGAATATGGAGAGTCTAGAGATTTCAGCTTTTCTGCCTAGCTCTACAGAAATGGAAAGCCCTATGCAGCAGTTTATGATTTTCAACCTAACAGGGACAGCCTACAATGAATTACCATGGGCATTGACATATAAAAAAAGTGTGTCTCCTTTCCCTTTGAGCAGATCAGAGCTGATGACAAGAGAGAGACCAGTTGATTCAATTAGGGTGCCCGGGGCATGCGCTCTAACTTTGATAGTTGCACAAAAAAAAGGGTAAAGCCCGACTCAACTTAACGCAAGGGCTCGTTGCAGACCTCTATTAGGGCGTAAAGCATGGAATTCTGCCTCACTAAGTTTGATCGGGCCTTAAAGCCTACCCATAAAAGGATAGCCTCGCTTCGCCTGTTTAGGACACAACAAGGCCCCTTTTTGGAATGGTGTGCTTTCATTCCATTTATGGGGATTTCACTTACTTATAAGTAGGGAGAAGCGCTAACAGTCGAGCCTGACGCTTCTTCACTTTGGCATCATACAAGCTACCCGCGGTTCAATCAGGCTTCGAATACGCAGATGTAGGAGTATGCCCTTTTGTGCCTTGGAGTGGGCCTAAAGAGAGTATTGCTATCTAAATAAAACACGACAGGAGATCGAGCCACAAACAGGACAAATCGCAGAAGCTGTTCTAATCTAAGACACTCGACCAGGAGCTTCTACGCGGATTAGACACCCACCTAGCCTACCTGGTTCCCAGTTCCTAAAGGGGGCTTTGTCTGCTGTCTTGCTCTGAGTGGAGTAGGGTCGGCCAGCATGCTAGGCATTGGAAAAGGAGACCGACCTTCTGTACCATATCCTGTTCCCAGACCCATTATATAGAATCGAAGTGTAATGGCCCTGATAGAGAAGGAGGATAAAAGAGTAAGAAATAGTCAGCCAAGCAGTAACTCATCATGCTAGATGTGAAACACTAGGAGTGGAGATCCATTTGGGGATACAAGGGCCCGACTGAATCTCAAAAGAAAAGAGAGTACTCGCGAACGCCTCCTGTGTGTAAGGCTTAGCTTCCCGATTCACCATTTAACTCCTCTTGCCAGAAAGTCTCTCCTTCAGTTAGGCTTTTCCAAGCGCATAAGACAACTGTAGCAGAGATCGGCTAAGCCATAGCGCTGGTTCTATTCGAATACAGGGTCTATAGAAGATAATAGTTCCGGATAGTTGGCCTTGGGGCTTTTCATCCATAATGATATGGAAGGGGTCCTCCATCACAAGAAAGAAACCATGTCGCCTCTGCCCGGCCCTTCTCCCTATTATTCTCCGTGGTCAAGCCGAAACCCCCTATCCTTTAAAGCGAGGTTTGACAGCTCCTCGGGAGTGGACCTATTTTTTAGAGACCCGATCCCGTTAGTATGGTATATGAGATCGCAAATACAAATTTTGGAATGAAAAAAAAAGCATTTATTAGGTTGTCCAGTCCACCCAATATAAGCCGGCACTCCCTATTGGTTGAGCAGGCAGGCATTTATTATTATCTCCTGTACCCGTTCCGCCTGAAGTATTCCTCGATAGGCGGCTTGATTTTCCTTTCCCTTGCTTACCCGTCTGTAGGAAGCCCTTCTGTTGGAGCCGATTACTCTGGTCATTGGAACATCTATCGTTATGGTGCCTTCCGGAGCATCTTTAGGTGGTAATCGGAAATTGGCTCCTAATAGAGTGCCCTCCCTCTTGATCAGCTTGGTTCTAAACTCCTGCTCTCCCAGCTCTTATTTCATAAAGTCACTCATCTGCCGCAGTCTCTCTAGAGCAAAGGAATCAGAATTGGCCCTTGTAGCTAGATGAATGATCAAATAGTTTAGTTCAAATCATCATCATCATCAAATAGCAATGAAGTTCATTCTATTCGTAATTGGTTCCATTCGTTCCCAATGCAGAAATGAGCCTCTTTCTACTTTCTACTGAGTGTGATTCCCAATGAAGCCCATGTAGCTAAAGGTTGATCCCAGATCCGGGTGAAAATTCCATGTATTGCCAGGAGCTTCTCGGGTCTGGGCAATAACCACTGAAAGTCGATTACTTGATGGTCTCGTCGCTAGGGAAATGCATTACGTTATGTTATTATACGATGTATTCTTCGCAGTGAGATGAGAACAAAAATGGAGAATTCGAGTCTCTTGTAGCGATTAGATACCAATTGTAGTGATCACGACTCCGCAATTGATCAGTGACTTGATAGCGATGACGCGACAGAGAGATAAGCAGTGGGTGGACGGCTCACACGGTAAACTATATAATGCATATATAACGCGTTTAACCGGGCCCGGATAAAGAGCGAACCTCGAATTTCGCTCTTTGGTGCAGGAATTCAGGTGCTATACCTGCTAAATAGATTGATCGATTGAAGAGCATTCCCAAATTGATTTATAGATAATAACTCTTTATATTGAGGGTCCGAAGGAGAGAGAGAAAATAGGGGTGAGTGGTTGGGCTATCTTGTGCTTGTGAAGCCAGTCTTTTTGGTTGGCAGCAGCAGGATACTAGGAATGGATTCCCATGGACCCTAAAGCGATCATGAGCTATTATACCTGGATGAAACTCACCAATGGCGGTACTTATGTGAGTTCTGCAAGCCTATCTTTTTTTTTTTTCATAAGGGGTCCTTTCCCCTATATCTTTGCCCCATATATGTATTGGCCTATTGGGGTCCGAGCTATAAAGTGTAAGTGCTATAGAGTGATTGCGGATTTGTTATTAATAAACTAGGAAAGGGAAAAGGTGGTAGGAAAGGTTCAACCGTTCAGTGGCTATACAATGTGCGGTAAGTTTAGGGAGTGGGACGTTTAGCGGGCAAGTCACGTTGCTCCTTCCCCCTAGAAGCCATGCCTATTTGGATCATCTCGCTTTGCGACTGAGTAGGCTATAAGGTTTCACACATGTTTTTGGATTGAAGTCCTTGCCGCTCTGTAAGAAAGGTTGCCAAAGGCATTCTTAGATAGCATCCTTGGTAGCGAGGCGAGGGTGGTTGGCCCGTCCCAGGCTGGGGGCCACTCTACTGTAGCAAGTGGGTAAGGTTCAACCTAAGACAAATGTAATGAGGGAAGGCAAGGGCTCAACACGCGAATGAAGGAGTGGAGTGGCGTAGTAGATCCGTAAGGAGAACGGTAGAAACTGAAACCTTTCCTCTAAATGTAAATGTGCGCTTCAACTTTGGACGAGAGGGAACGAGCACAATCTCCTAAAGTCGCTATCACATGCCTGAGCTGCAGCCGTAGCGTTGGCTTCTCTGCAATGGGGCTGGTCTTCATTATAGCTGTGCATAGGCATCGATACGGGCTAGGCACTATGAATTAGCTCCAGCGATCGCCGCTTCTCCTCACGGGAATGGGGCTTCCCCCAACCTTCTCAATAGGCTTGTCACGGCCGGGGCTATTGGTGCCGGTTGATCAGATAGGCAATGAATAATAGGGGTCAACCAACCTAAGAACTACTCCCATGAACTATAAGGCTCTCAGTCCTCCCCGACTGAGCGGAGGCTGCTCCTAGGTTTCTATCTTGGCGGTAAGTAAAGAATTTGACCCGGAGTAAGATGAGTGTGTTTGCCCCTCCAGTATGTTTGGTTGCGTCTCTGCTGGAGTTCACTGGTCAGGGCAAGTAGATGGGTCTGAGGCGTTTGAACTTCCTATATATTATAGGCCTTTGCACAAAACCCCTACGCTACTGCTCCCAATCCACGTAGCTACTCGACCGGCCGTTGATCTCACGTACGATAGAAGCCATTTTATGGAGCCTTAGAACAACAGGAGCACGCCAGCTGCAGGAAAGTGGTCACCACCAAGGGCTTACTCCAGCTCGTCCCTACCCCAAATTGCTAATAGAGGAGGTATATGAAGAGGCATAGCTATCCATACAGACCTTACTAAGAATAAGATAAGAGCTGTTGTCCCCTTACTAAATCTCCATTCTTATTCTTATTCTTTTACGCCCGTGCATCCAACAAAAAAAGAGAGAAGAGAAATGAAGACAGAAGGGGCTGTAAGGGGTAGCGCGGATCGTTTCCCCCCACAATCCCCCTCGGGGGGATTACCTTCCGCCGTTCAATTGGACAACCACCGTATCATTCTTACCTAGTTTTTGTTGACAAAAATCAAAGTTTAATTCCAAAATCATTTGCAAGTGGAGGAACCATCTCCAAGTGGATGATCGAAGCACTGACTGGTTAACAACACTCACCTCCAAGGGGTGGTACGCTGGCGTAGAAATTTATTATGAGAAATGGGCCATGAGTTGATCGGGTTGTGATCGACATCAGGGTAGATAGATTTCTCTCTAAGTATGCTCACAGAATCCATTAGACAGCTGCATAAATAACTAGAATTTGTTTTTCAATTGGAAGTGGTGCATATTGTGGTTGTTTCGGTACTTCTGTAAGCCTTGCACCTCTATTGAGTAATGCCTGAGTCGCAGCATCAAGGTCTGACCCAAATTGAGCAAAGGCGGCCACTTCGCGATATTGTGCCAATTCCAGTTTTGAACTACCGCAGACTTGTTTCATAGCTTTCAACTGACCAACGGAGCCCTCAAACAAAATCTTTCCAGAATCGACGATAGGTAAGTGAGAGCCTTCCTTGCGCCTGCAAATCGTTTATCAGAGAAACGAGACGCGACCGCAAAAATTCGCGCAGAACGCGCCTACTCATAGGATCCGAGACGGAACTTGGCTCTCCTATATCCCGTAATTGTTCTTCCAAGAATTCATAAGCATCCTCCCGGATATCCTTCTCTCTGAAAGGTGAGATCTCAATATGATCTGGTCTTAGATTAGGATCCTGTAGAAGTAGATCAACTAACATGTCTTGGGCAGACAGTTTATTTTCTTGGATAGAAAGTTCGAACGTCTCGTATTCGAGGCATTCTTCATAAAAGCCCTGCCCGAGGTCAGCCGCGGAAGTGAGATTTTCCTGAACCTCACGGAGGGTGCTTACGAAAAGACGTATCATCAAAGCGTCGTTTCCGGCAATGCCCCCAGTCAATGCCTTAAAATGACAAATATGCTGCCTAGGTCCCGTCAAAAGACTGCAGGTTGGGTTGTTTGAACTTGGGAGGAAAGGCCACTGTTTCCATGTAAAGGGGTATGGCGCGACAATCCCTTTTTGCTGCATTTGACTTTATTCATTCAACTGAGAGAGAGTCTGTTGAAGATCCCTCCGCCCTATTAGTAAAGCTACTTGATCATCTTCAGATTGGCGTATCTCCTTGTTCTGCCTTGTCTTTTGAGCAAATAATAGCTCGCATAGCTTCTTTAATCTTCATCATCTTATCTAGCCTTTCCTCGATACTTTTGTTGAGTTTGGCTATGGCTTCTTTAGGGGATATTTCGTCTTCGTTGGTTACAAAGACGTGTTCTGTTCTTGACACTTCTGATGAGACGGTACGTGCCAAGTCTTCGGACTCATCGGAAGACGGGTCATCACCGGGTTCTGTTTGGCCTCCGGGATTTTCATATATGACAACCGATGTTGCTCGTGACACTTAAAATCCTTGGCTTTGTCTTTCCCCTTGCTCGCGTTCGCCGAGATTCAGTTTCAAACAACTGAGCAAGAGGGATGTCGGAATCTATTTCGGGGACCATTTTGCCCTTCTTTTTCCGCCTTACCCGTCATTGAAACACAAGCTGGAGCCCTGTCTATATTCCCAGCAAGGCGATCTCCTTATGCTGGATTGAGTTGTAAATACCCTTCTTTCCCAGTATTCAAATAAGCCCCGCTTCCTGGGCCCCTCTCTGATAAGGAAGCAAACATAAAGTACTTCGCACATGGTACCTTTATTCAAAAAGACCTTCCTCTTAGCTAAGTCAGCTGGGATGAATAATAAAGACGATACGAGACTTCGAAGACTCGCTGACGATCATCTTTCCTGGGGTATTCATGTGATTCTTATGGGTCATGTTGTCATAGGGGCATTCACCCCTTTTCACAGCGGCTTTCCCGAAAGGAAGGAGGAATTCTAAAGGAAAGGTGCGTTGTCACCGCCCCTGGGTACCTTTGTAGTAGATTTCCTTTTTTGTTGATTTGGGAGAAAAGAAAGAGAAAGAAATCAGATCATTCGAAGAACGTTGAGCTCCACGAATGGCAACGAATGCTGAAGTCAAAGAGGCCGAGACGCCTATGATTAGATGTCTGTTGAGATCGGGGGTAGTTTGATTCTGGGAACCTATGGAATGCCAATCTCGATATCTCGAATAGGTTGTTGCTGAGGATTGCAATCTTAGATTCCCACTAATCAGGCTGAGCAGACGCAAGCATCTCTTCCGCCAACCCGGATTCATGTAGCGCTTGACTTTCCTAATTTGGATAAGTGCCCGGTCTTCCCTGAAACTCTTAGTTGACGCCGTTCTCTATCTTTATCTTTGGTCAAGTCTTTGATCGTCGAGTCAAGCTGATCGAGGAATCAAGACCTTCCCGAATGGGGTACAGTCGAGATCTTAAGAGGAGGTTCATAGCGGGAGGGACTCAATCGAAACATCTCTAGCAAACCAAGTAGCGAACTGCTTGTATTGCGTCTATCGCGTATTTTGAAGCAAAAAATCCCTTCTTTAAGCAACCCCGTCAAGGCCGCCCTCAAGTATGATCAGGTTGGAAAAGGTCTTTAGGAGAAAAAGACGCCGTTTCCTAGCTAGATGCGGTAGTTTATGGACTCCAATACCTGATAGCTACTCGAATATTGCTTCTAGTCGCCGAGCTGAGGCTATCTCTTTCCTAGGTTTGGCTAAGGCAAATGACTGAACCTGTAAAATAGGAAATGAAATGTTATCCGCCAACTCCCCTCTTTCTTCTTCTACTGATCTGATCGAGAATCATTCTCCAACCTGCTTTTAGTCAGGAATCTCGTAATTCCTTTCCCAATCCTGTTCCCAGGGCAGCGCTCAGTAGCAACCTCTCTTTGCAACCCATGGAAGTCGGGGTCTTGCTTTCCTATGCACCCATTTCTCTTGCTCGATGGGATATTAAGAATAAGCAGCAGCCTCAGATGAGGAGATGGCCAAAGATCTATTATCTGTCCCGTTTCCTTTAGCAAGATCCCTCGTTCCACCCCTAACATAGTAATAGCTCATTCCTTCTAATTCAGTATTTATTGCTCTAAACCTAAAGGCAAGGAGCTACATGACTCAGGCTTATACATCCAGAAAGTCCAGTGGCTACATCTAGCTATCTGAAGCTAACTTGTCCTTATACCACTAGAATAGATAATGGAAGGAAGTTTTAAAGACTACAGGTAAGAAAGAAAGAGATTCCTCCCCTTGCGCCTAGCAAGAGGAAGACTAAGGCTAGCTATCCGCCTTCTCTTCTTACAGTATACTAGGAACTTGTTTTTTACTTGAATACAGAACTAATTGAATCAAAGGAAGAAGGGTCCGAAGGAGGCTCATTCATTATAGTTTTGTTATTCTCTTGTATGCTCTTTATTCGAGTAGTCAGGTAAGTCAGGTAGGGAAGAAAGAAGGGAGTTATAACTTAAATAAAGTTGTTCTGATCCTTATTTTATTAATACTTTGTTAAATCTTTTTTAAACAGATAAAATAGGCAAGCTGGGAAGAATGATAGTAGTTTAGAGGAGGTAAGGTAGGCAAGGAAGCAACTCGACTATAAAGGATAGGAGCGACAAAGCAACTTGCCCCAAGTAAGGTTCCGGAGGTGGAGTTGGAATCCGCAACAGAGGCTGCTGCTTCAGAAACAGAAGAAAGAGAATCCACTGCTGATTATTCAACTTGATATACTGTTGAAACGAGCTCAGATGCTCCGGGGTCTGGTCGAGCCATCTTTGTGTTTGTTTCTTAGTTTAGTTTGCGCTAGCTGGGCCTGAATGCAAGCTCCGTCCCACTTATGCTGGCACCACCTTCCCCGAGGTCAATCTGCTTTCATCTCCTTCACCTCGTAACGAGTACCTGTAAGTGCCCAAAAGTGCGGCTACTACGGGGTGCTTTGACCTCAGGAAACATGCAAATAAAGAATCAACCGATGATATTATTAAACTAAATAAAGCTGCCGATGAAACTCTATCCCCTGATTCAACTGAACGTTCTACTAGATCAACTGATAAAAGCCTGTCAAAGGCCGATCTTAGCTAATACAATCGCTCGTTTACACGAGCTTGTTATAGATGACATTAGCGTACAGGCAAGTAGCAAACGACTGCTTTTCAGCCCCCTTCTTTCTCTCCTTCACCTTTTAGTTCAGGTGTATCCCTTTTTGTTAGTTTGTTGATCCTACGTTTGCTCCATCTTCTCTCTCTTCTCTTTCATCTCCTCTCCTTAGCACAAGCGCTAAGCGATAATAATACCTTTTAGTCGAGCGGATTTCATCTCCTCCGTTTGCTGGTCGGAACGGAACTAGAAGGAGGAGCAAGCCCAGCAAAGATGGGAAGCAAGAAGGCTGCCCCAAGAGAGGATACCTCTAGAAGCTTAGTGAGCATGTCTGGCTTGTCAAGGCAGATAGGAAATACTTGACTGAAAGAGAGGAAAGCAAGCTCACCACTAAATAAATAGAGATATGGATTGGACTCCGCTCTATGTTCCACTTTGAGCATTCCGTTACGGCACCTCCGATTGCTTCTGCTTTGAGCCGTCTCTAGCTGAGCTGGTAGGAGTGGCTTGTTTCAATGAATATTCCTATAGCACCCCTGCTATAGGCATGAATACGATTTGCGGACATGCTTGCGGTTTCAGGAAGTGAAGTGATAGTGGAGTCAGAGTCTTCCCCACATTCCTGCTCAGAGCTTGGGGCAAAGGGCCAGGGTACTTCAGCCAATCGACTGTCAGATTCGGGTGACCTTTCATAACGTAAGTGACCATTGTAGCCACGAACGAACGCGAGCCCCTCAAGAGAAGGCATACTGATTTTGTTAACCAAGAGTTCAGATAGGAATAGTGGAATATGAATATCTAATTGTTAATTCCATTGATCGTATTCTCATATAACGATAAGTATCTCGGGTCGCTACGGCCATAGGACTAGGTAGTTAGCTTGTTTCGGTCTCGCTCTTTGAACCGTATCCTTGAATTCCGTAATTGAGAAATGACTTTAATAGATAAATATCAACTACTATAGGTAAAGAACCGCGATTCGGAACCCAACCCCCAGAGCTTCGAGACCTTTGCTCCATATCCATTCTCGGGCGGAGAGAGACCAACTCATCCCATTCTAGGTGGCGATCAGGGGCTGGAGAAGCATAACTATGAACCTTCCCAGGCGCAGCTATCAATCCCATTCCATCTCCCGGATGAGAGGCGAGTAAGCCAATCAATCTAAAGCCTTCATCCCGAACCACTGGTATCGTCAACTATTAGAATATAATAGGGTCCATCTCCAGCTGACTCAAAGCCCTTCGAGGCTCGAAAGCAGAACTATGAGTCCTTTCGGTGCCACCAACCCAGCCGGCCTTCTGACAGCAACGAGCCATCTCGTGTGGAAACAATTGACCCAATAGCGGCCGGCACCATCTGAGCTCTCAACTAATCGGATCGACTCAACCAGATAAGCTTTCCTCTGCTGGTGAGCCCACTTTTCCAAGTCCATATCTTCCGGCATCACCATTCCCAATGACTATATAGACAGAGTACCTGTCCAAAGCTATCCTTTGAAAGCTGGGAGACCCACTTGTTATGACGTATCTAATAGGCAGCCTGAACCCACGAATGTAGGTGCAGAACCATCAGCTTTCCTTCAACCTGTACCCAAGAGGCCCGTAAATACCTGGCCAATTGCTTCACTTCCAGTCCCAGGTCACCTCCTTTCTCCGGCAGCAACTACCCGACTAATGACTATATAGACAGAGTACCTGGCCTCCCTCCATCTCCATTTCAATCTTTTGATTACGAACCTAGTGGCTAAGAACCAACGATCTCAGGTCAGGTATTCTGTCTATCACTATATATAAGAGTACCGTAGAGTAGAGTACTGGCTCTCCTTCGGACCCTGTGCCTTCAGCCAATGCTGACTCAAACCGATAAGCTTCTGCTGAGCCCGTTCAAAGCTTTCAAACCCTCTAGCCGAACCTGACTCAACCAACTCACCGGGATCGCCAGGCTACTACCTATATGATACTGACGTTGATTCCGAACCAAGCTCAGAACAACCAGATGACTCCGGAGCGGGAGATGACCGTACTCTCGATCCAATGTCTTTCTCTCCTCCCTCCAAGGCATCTACCTGGAACACCTGACCCAATAGCAACTCCTTCGAGGAAGGTCATTTGCTCCCATTCCAGAGATTGCATTGCATCGGGTTGGAACACTGGTACTGATATATATTGAGAGTGCCTTCAGGACTATTAGAGTAGAGTCAGGTACTCTGTCTATATAGTCACCCCAGGAGCAGGAGATGGGGATTCGAATGATGGACTTGGATATGGAGTAGAGAGACCAGAGTGAGGTTCTTCCCTTTTTGGCTTAGCAGGGTCCGTAAGGAGAATCGCTTTGATGGGCTTGAGGCATAATGACTAGTTGCTCCGGAGGTTCAGGCATTGGATCGGAATCGGAAGAAAGGAATTGCTTCTAAGCGGAGGCATTAGATCAATTGGCCAAATATAGATCTTCGTATTCATCTAATAAGGCACAAGTGGGCTCCGAAGGCCCCGGGAGCGAAAATAGAGGAACCTATCCATCCCTGCCGCCAGTTCCTTATCCCTATCAGTGAGGAGTGAGATTGCTTTGAAGCATTGGATCCCACTAAAAAGCAATCTCTCTCTCGGCTACTGAACCCTATTCGGTTTCTAAAGGGTCAGGAACTGAAGGAGGTGAAACGGCAAGCTCGCTCAATATATATCAGTACCAGGGATCCTGACAGTCCATTGGTGCCTTCTGATGAACTATCCATACGGTCAATCGGTTCTCCGCCTACCCCAATCTTCGCACCGCCCACTACAGATCGACCTAGCGTTCCGCATGGGGTGATGGGTTTCTAGCCATGAACCGAAGGTCTCACCCGCTGGGATCATCGTACTCAAATCGTACACCGCCGAAGGAACTGCTTGGCAATGGGTGTCGTGTTGAATGGATATGGCCATGTCCCGAGTGGAATGGATGGCATCAACTCGAGCGGTCACTCTGTTGATACTGAATCACCCCAAAGGCCTACTACCTATATGATATCGACCCGAGTGGCTGCCTTCCGTTTCGTTGGCCATCTCTTTGATCGGTCAGGACTATTAGAGTAGAGTACTCACTATTAGAAGAGTACTGACGAATCGCATATAGCTGGGGGTTGAGCTTCCAATACCAACAAGGTCGATATTGCCAGTGTCCAACTCAAGGCCAAGGCAAAAGGCAACGGCATGGGTCAGAGATGGTACGATATGTCGATGAAGAAGCAGCGGTTGGGCAAAACCTGATGATGGGTATATTCCCTGCTTTCAAATGGCAGTGGGGATCTCCTCCTTCCCCCAAGGGTGTCCTGTTGACTCGATTGGCCGAGTGGCGATAGCGTGCTGGGTTGCCTTTGGTTATGATAGTAGCACCACTCCGAACTCCACACTCTTGCCAGCCCGAAAACCTTGCCCCATCGCCTCACGGGTAGTGGTGGTTGCATTGCACTCGACCATGAGTTGAAGGAATACGCAGCCGTTTCACCAGGCATTCTGGAACACCTCACAACCCTCACTCGTCCCGTGGGTTGTGTTTGATATCATTTCAACTTGGCTCAATGCAGTGAGGTCAGAAACACCTGTATTCCGAGTAGTGGCTAAGCCTATAGGGAAAAGGAAGGAACGTGTCATAGCAGTACAAAGAGAGAACAGGTGGCGCTGGCTGACCTTCTTCGAGTCCCATGGCCATTTCATCCACCCTGACCAATACTATTAGAGTAGAGTCGGGTACTCTGTCTATATAATATAGTACTGGAGCAAGGTATCAGCCCCATGGCAATTGACCCTTCCTCCGGCTTCCCATCGCGGCTATACGCGCGAGGTTTCCTAATGACCTTGTCCGCCGCTTTGATGCATGACGAACGGGTGCGTGCCTTCCGGGCGGTTGCACTCGAGTCAGAAATGATATAATAGAGAGTGGATGCCTAGCAGCGGTGAGGGAGGACAGAATCAATTGAGTAGCTGTACTCATGGGTGAGTTGTCGCTGGGGCAAGAGGACTCATAGGCATTCGGAAAACCATAGGGCCAATATCACGAGATGGTCAAAGCGGTGGACTTTATATGCTAAATACCAGCATGATGCTTCATGGCCGAAGGGATCAGGTCCACACGATCTAGTTCGGGCAAGGGGTCACCGAGTCAAACAAACCGGTCGATCAAACCCCCATGTCAATACGGCGAAAGCAAGCGTATCTCATCTACTCCCGTCCGATAGTCCTTCGGTGCGATGGGAAAAGTCGATGCCAATAGCTGCACTGGTGTCTTGAAACTGGAACACTATCATGTCGTATATTATATTATAGTAGGATAGTTGGTCAGGGGCGGCAGGTGGGCTCGGGCTATCGCTCCCGTTCGCCTGGTTGGACATCGGCGGTTCCTCTCACGGTATCAGTTCAAGTCCTTCCGTTTCATAAAAACCTCCTGGTCTCGCATCTTCATATCCTCTTTCCATAGTCTCATAAGGGCGGGGGTCAGGATCAGTCTAATGGGACCTAGAGGTTTTGAAGCTGTAGTTTTTGACCGACTCTATCAATTCCTTATTCAGTGAAGAGTAGCCTAGCAAGACTCAAAGATCTCGCCTAGCGGTGAGGTTCTAAAAGATCTGACCCTTTCTCAACCAAACCGAATAGGGTTCAGTAGCCGAGTTCTAAACCCTTGATATAATATATCAGTAGCACCTTTCTCAACCAAACCGAATAGGGTTCAGTAGCCGAGTTCTAAACCCTTATAGATGCGGAAGAAAAAAGTGCTTGGAAGGTTCCCACGACGTGGATTCGAACCACTCTGGAGTGACTTTCCTTTTAGTAGTCGTGAGCACAACACTATTAGAAGAGTACTGAGAATGAAGTCCTTGGTTCGGAAAGACCTGAACCGAAGGAAGGAACTGCTTTTTCGCAAGGGCTTCAAGGACTGAAAAAGGGAAAGAAAGAAGTGACTTCCGGTCCTGGATGGAAGAATACAGTGGAGAGTCTTTCTGAAGTGATTTCAATAGACTTCTATGTCTTGCCCGATGACTGTATTCTTCCATCCGCTCCTTAATAAGGACCAAACCTTCGGTATATTATAGCCAGGTACTCTTCTATATAGTCTATCTAGATTATACCGGTCCTCTCCCACATCAAGATCTCGAAGAAAGATGACTCAGCCCTAAAGCCTCTAAAGCTTCCTTCTTTCCCTTATTTATGGGAAAGCTAGCAGCATCGGTATAATATAGGTAGTAGATCGGCCATTGATTGCTCTGTCTTGATGAGCTCATTCTTTCAAATCCGCGTAATTCTAAAGGACGAAGGATTCTTATATCAGTCGAGTCGAGTTCCTTCCCCTTCTTCTTCCCTGTAAGATAACGAAATTTCTTCCGAATCTTTTTCGTTTTCCAAAAGTCAATAATGCTATCTGTTAGTCAATTCATGCCCTATAGGAACCAGGCTATCCACTGCTAATTTGAATGAACTTCCAAAGCATCAAAAGCATTTTCTGATTATCTACAGCAAGCTGGCATTTCCCATCAGTTGTCATGCTTGGCCAGAGCAGAATGGGATTGCCGAAGGCAAACATAGGCACATTACTGAGTCTGGACTCTCTATGATCAGCCTGGTACTGATATATATTGAAAAATATCTATGGACTGAAGCCTTAGCAGTATATCTCATAAAAAAAAGGCAGTCTTCTCTTCTAGGAGAGTCATATCAGCAGGTGACATCCGACTTACAGGCACCTGACCCTTATATTATAAGAATACCTGGCTACCGCGCCGGATCATGTTGTTTTTCCTGCCCGCTTGCTTGAATCCGTCAGCAGAGTTGGTACACCTTCCAAAACGGACGCTGAGACTTCTTCTACGGGCGGCAGCTCTCAAACTGAATTAGAGGAAAACCAGAGCGCTAGGTTCGAGGAAGTAAATAGCATATAACTCAAGGCCGAAATTGCAGAGAGGGTGGTAGTTCCGGCGGAGCTTACCACGGCCGTTATGGCTCTCGCGAAGCACGAGGATTTTCATATGAAGGCTGCCGACAAAGAGCTGAGTGATCGCCTAGTACAACTGGTGGTGGACTCTATAAAGGTGCTCCATGACAGGATGCTGGCTCCAGAGGCGGAGTCTCTGTTGGCTGATGCGGGAAGGCTCTCTGCTGAGCAGGCGTCCGGGTGTCAGAATATATCAGAAGAGTTGAGGTCCAAAGCGGCCAAGATGACTAAACTAAAGAGATGCGAGAGCTAGAGGGCGGCTTCGGTACATCAATCAATCACTGGAGGAACTCATGCAGCGCGCTTCTTCTCCTTTGCAGCGCTACTCTCGCCACCACTTTGCTACATAGTCTATAAGGGTTTGGTTCCTACCCTACCACCTTCCTTTCTCTCGGCCTATCCAAATCAATATCCTTATCAGACAAGGTGACTCCGGCACCTCACATCTCAAAGAGGTCATTTCTGATATTGACAGCAAGCTTTGTCTCATCTTCATGAGCAGCCACCACAGGTATCATCTCTATATGGTCTTTGCCAAAAAGCAGTCACTGAGAGATTCTTCCGTCAAATCACCAATAGACTCATCAACGGGAAGTTCAAGGTCTTCAGTACTCTTCTAATAGTGTGGCCCTGTGATGCTTAAGGGTTGGGCCCATCATACTCTTTTAACATATATATGTTTTCCACGGCGGTCAAACTACTTGTAATTGCGGAGTATGAATTCAACTTGCTTTCTAAAGCCCCAACCAACCTCGTAATCCGACTGGTTCAAACCCTAGAAATCGAGATCTAGGGGGAAGATAAATAGAAATCTGGTTGGAGGTCATGAAGGATAGGGAGTGCTATCATTGACGAGACGGTTCTGATTGCTGAACACGGAGGTTGAGCGGGTTGAATAAGTCGTAAAAGAAGCAAATAGGTCTCACAGGTTCCATTGAAAAGAAATGGTTTCTTAAAGAGGTCAAGTCGTGAAAGATCATAGTGGTCAAATGCAAATGAGGTTCGCCTAAGACGAAAATGGGGATGCTTCAACGGGAATGAAAGTTGTTGGGTGACGAAAGAGGTCTGGCTAATCAATTGGTCGAGAACGGGGTCCCACTGTACAACCAGGAATCTTTCCCTTCCCCTTCGTTCTCCCCTTCCGGAAGGAAGAGGAAATCGACTCCCAGCGCCGGCTGGTGCTTTTTCCTCCCTTTCACAAGCTTGGTTAGCAAATCTCATTGGCCACCAGCTCAGCCTCGATCTACGGTACGGGCATTCATCTCCATAGCCCTTTTTCTTTAGCAGTACAAGGTCTTCCAAGGAAGAGGTCGAGTTCCTCCCTTATTGAGAATCTATACGGCTTTGTTCGTTTCTATGAACCTGAAAAGCAGTATACCCACTATTAGAAGAGTACTGAAGCCAAAAACTGGAGTTTCAGGTCTGCGAGAGGTCAATGTACTAGGGCTCATGCCCAAATAGGGGACACTATTAGAAGAGTACTTGTCTCTTGCATGCGCCTTCGTTCCTCATTCATTCAAATCAAAGGAAGCGACATCGGGAAGGGATAGGGACTCAAGTGGGGCTGGAGAGCTGCTGCCCTTCCTTTCTCTAGTTGGTCATTTGAATATACCAAGGTTTTGAAAGTGGTGCATGTAATGTACTAGTACTAGTTAGTCAATGAAATGGATATCAATCGCGGTGACCCAGAAGACAAAGAATTCCAGTATGTGCCGTGCTTTGTCAGTTCTAAGAGCAGGTGGAAGATCTCCCCTTCCAAGATGTTTTCACGACCGGAGGGATTGCATCCATTTTCTTCAGAGATGCCACAAGTGCCAAGTGCATGCGAATTTGATCCCTTGCTGTATTGATGAGGAAAGGCGGAGCTTCATAACCAAACCACACCATGGCCCTTTGCAGTATATTGCTTAGATATCATAGGAAGGTGTTAACCCGAAGGCGGCCAATTGGACATGAATACATCTTAGTAGCTATCGATTCTTTCACAAAGTGGGACCTATACCACGATCACAGCGGCACACGTCAACATGATTTCTGAAGAAGCAGCTTCACACTCATATTATCTGAACCATCTCAAAGAGATTCGGGAGAATGGAACGCGGCAAAGTGTTCCATATCGCCGGATTATGTCCACTACTATTAGAATTAGATTAGAGTAGACAGCTATGAGTGATTTTTAGAAAAAAACTGAATATATATGGAACATCTCCTAGTCTTTCGCGATAGTTCAGGTTGACTTCTTTTGTTAGGTCTCGACTTCTTCGCTATGATCTTCCCAGTAGTTCATATAAGAGCTATAGCCGTTTCATTCCTATTCGTTGTTATGATCTTGTTCCATATCTCGTTCGTGAATCTGACTAATCGAACTGGAGGAGCTTGCCAGGATGGCTTGGTAAGCAAGCAACCACTTATGTAGGCGCCAACTCCCAGTTCTTTCTCTTCTTTCTTTTTGAAAGTCGCGATCAGAATGAAAGGTAGTTCACTGGATATGCCTTTTGATCCCAGGACCTTTATAGATGAATACCCGAGAGTCCAGCTCGTGACAAGTCCTTTTTGGTCATATCTCTCGGTCTTGCTTCTTATTGTTATATTCAGTTCCTTTTTCCGGTTCACTTCTTTCTTCTTACCTGGTGAGTCCTTTTTCTCTTTGAATTTGAGGATTCCCCTCACCAACTATTAGGAAGAGATCAAGGGTCGAACCTGATTCCCTATGGAGACTACCGGTCCTCTTCAGTGGAGGCTTTTTCACCGGGCAGGACTACAGGAAAGAGAGAACCAGTCTCGAATTACCAAATAGTCCGTCCGTCCAATCACAAAAAGAACCTGCCCATCCCCTAACCCTTTAGAACCCTTAGATATCAGTAGCAGATACTGATATATAAGGGTTTAGAACCTCCCCCGATTCTAACTTCTTCCTTCTTATCCGTCTTCCTCTTTGGCTTTTTCCCATCTTCTATTCTATTCTATTCTAATAGTCAATAGTAATAGAATCTTCTTAGCTTAGAAAGAAGTGCTAGCGGTTGATTCTATTACTATTTACTATTAGTATTAGAAGGGTTCAACTCAATGAAAAGTAGCGGAAGGAGGGGAAAGTCAGTACTCTACCCTAATAGGACCTTACCTTCTCTTCTATAAGCACGGGAACTTGGCTGCCCCAAGCTTCCTACGTACCCTTTTTCGGGGATCAAGCCATTTCGTAGTTCTTGCGCACTTTGCCGAAATATTTCCACTTTGTGACCTAATCTTCTTCCCCTCCTGCTATGAAGAGTTCCACGTCAACCGAATTAGCATTGTTGTTATTGAATAATATTGTATGAATATCACTTCCTTCGGCTTCTTTTTTGATTCTAGCCACTCCCCATTGCGCTTTCTCTCTGTATCTCTCAATATATATCAGTACCAGCTCGTCTATATTATTTCTCTGATAAAGCTTAACGGCTAGCGTTTGGACTCATCCTCGATTCTGAATGCTTCTAATGGTTATTGGCCAAGGTTTCTTTTTTTTAGTGCATTTCCGTCCCCCGAAGAGGGACGTCCACTTATTCTATGCATAGACATTTTCATCCCGCATTGGGTGATCTCAAGCTCTCCACTTTGTTATATACTTCACATTCTATGTTCAAATATCTCACTCAACTTTCAGTACTCTTCTAATAGTGTCATTTCATTGATGACGGCTGCTCCAGTTTGCTTAAGCGGTGTGATCTCTCTATCTCCTTCCGCGCCAATGACACTACTAAATGCGGGTGATCCAGGTCAACCTACGTTCAACCAGGTGCCAAGGTTGAAGCTGAAGCCAAAGTTGAGTTTAAGGCTAAAGTGGGTGGGCGAGCAGATGGACTCACACGTGGAAGAACACACATGTGCACTCGGCTTTGACTCCGAAGGAGAAAGCCGACCATAAGTGATTGGAAGTAGCTTAGGCTGACGAGACCATTCGACCGATAGGGAGATGTAGCTGGGGAGAGGAAGCGGGTCCACCTGTTGATTCGAAGAACCGGAAGGATGGGCAACTCCTTCCGAATACATAATGACATAAAATAGGTATAGAATAAATAGTTCTAAAAGAGCGTAGCTCCTTCTTGAATCAAATGCAATCACCCTTGGTCTGTATCCTAGATCTTACACCTTGTAAGATCCATATCCACAACCATCTGATCTGGGATCTTCCATCGGCACCCTCGAATGGTATCTTCAATAACTAGTAGGTCTAGTAGGTTCATAACTTGATATCCTGGAGTTGGGATTCAGTCTAGACCCCCTGACCTTCCTTGGTAGGCTGGTACTGATATATATTGGAGGTTGTTTTCCTCTCTGCATAGAGCTTGCCCACCTGTCTGTTAGTTATGGCTCACTGGGTGGTTGACCACCCCTATTCCAGTAGTTCCAGATGAAGGCACATCACATGATTCCTATCCTTCCCGGCTGTTGGCCTGTTCTTTTGAATCATCAGAATAGTATTCATCCGTAGTCGTGGAAATCTGACAATAGTTCTGTGTCGAATCGGAATGAAGATCAGAGGCTAGGGCAGGGCCAAGAGCCTGATTGAAAGCAATCTATTTCACTGATAAGGATAAAGAACATAGCGAATCTGACCTTTCGCCCCCGCAGGACAACTTCTTGAACCCGTAGTGATTCTGACCTTTTAGCTCAAGCGGACAGAGACTAGAACGACTCGCTTCGCTTCCCTCTGCATGAAGGGCGGCTACCAATGAAGCTTATGACTCATTCCCTCCGTTCGCTTCGGTTCACTCGGCCATTTGTCCTTTCGCTTATGGACCTATGACTGCTCAGAAGAGAAAGCAGACTCAGAAGACGAGGAAGCGGAGCTAAGGAAAAAAAACGTCACCTTGCTTTGCAAGGGGGATGATCGTGCACTGTACTCAATGCCCCGTTGGTCTAGTACTATCATATCACTGGGGACACGTATCAATATTGGACGCTGATAGGCTTTCGGCCTTCAATATATATCAGTACCAGTCTTTGTATTCGTAATTACGTTTCTCCGGGTGTGGATCATCCCCCAGCTCTTCGGGATGGCTTCATTGCATTGATTTGGCAAACAGACCCTTGGAAAGGAGACAGCGTAACGGAAGGGGCGTTGGCCTGTTTATATCAATGAAGAATGAAGCCCATCTTTATGATTTTTGCATGAAACCTCCCACTCTTATGCGTACGGGGTAGGCTACTTTCGCGCTTCGGAAGGAGGAAAACAGAAGTGGGCTCAACTATTAAGGTCCTTATTTCGTACGTCCGGCAGCAACAAGGCACTGAAAGTGATTCCCACCTTCCCCAACTAGGGCTTTGACCACCCTACTTTCTGAATCAGATGGGGCCTATTATATTCTAATAGTTGAGTCGGACGAGTCGTCTTTGGAAGATATGTATGTCAGCTGGTGTAGTGGTTTAGACAGCGGAACCAAAGGTGTAGGGGCCCGGAAGGGAGACTCGCAGAACCGTTTACGATTCCTAGCTCGACGACGACTTGGACTCGGAAGAATAGAGGACGAGACGGCGGCCGCTTTGGAGAAAGCCAATTCTATAGAAAAGAAAGTGATTGGGATTCGGACTCAGAAGCCGAGGCAGGAAGTGATCCATTGGACTCTTAGCAGGAGGGAGAATGTATATCTTTTCTGGACAGAAGCATACTAGTCGGAGTGGTTCCCTCCCCCTTTCTCCCAGCCTGGCCCCTTCTTCTATCTGATCTAGAAACCCTTTGAGTGTGATACAAAGAAGAAAGGCTGCTCTCATCATTCATAGATAGGAGGGGCCGAATCTAGCATCGGTAGCTCACAGACAGAGCTCATACATTCCCTTCTGTATTTGGGAATATGAGAAGGATTACCGTGTCTTATCGCTCTTTCCCGGGAAAGACTCGGCATTCAGGCGGTGGTGTGGTATGGTGGCGCGAGGTCGCGAGAGCTTGTGTAGGACTCATCACATCCTGGGGTTGGAAAAACCATGGAATAGGGGACTGTCCCGCTTTCCCGGACAAGACGATACGGTCACTTTTTTATTTGTTTGGTCAAACAGGTAGAGCACTCAAAGCAGGATTGTGACAGCTTTTATAGGATACGAAATGGGACTCTTGAAAGTGGACTTCACGGTGACAGGCCTTGGAAGAATGTACCGGCTTGAATTCACTTTAGGAGCACTATATAGGAAGAGTACCTGTCTGACCTTCCGTTTCACTGGATTCAGAACCAGCCTATAAAGGGGCAAACTTGGAGTCGCCCCTCTCGTCAGGGGCTTATGCACTCCACGTTGAATCAAACAGCGCCTCTGGATAGACTAGTTGGCAAGATGACGGTTGATTCTTTTGATCTAAAGTCGGCCACGGCCCCTCTTAGTTCTTCAAGAGATAACCGGACTTTATAGGTATTCTAGCATATAAAGTCCTGTCGATGATGGTTTTGCTTCTGGGGCTATGGAAACTGCCCTTGCTAGCACCATGTTTGAGGTCCCTTTTATTCAATAAAAAGAATGGGTCTCATTCATGGCTGGTCAACCTCTCGGATACTATTCGTCATGGCCTCTCTTCGCTCTATCTCACCACGTCGTGGTGTGGTATTGCGCCGAGCAAGTTCACCCTGGTGTTTTATTCAATGATTATGCCATTCTAGGCGATGATGTCATCATCACTGATGAGAAGGTGGCGCACGTCTATTCTGACGTTTTGTCCAACTTAGGGGTCACTATATCAACCCAAAAGTCGTTGATCTCTAAGACTGGGGCCGGGGAGTTCGCAAAGCGTTTCCGGGTTCGAGGGATGTCGGTGGACCTAAGTCCTGTGTCTGCTCTGCTAAGGCTCTCAAGAATTTATATAACCCCTATGGCCTGATGGCTATTGCTGAGAAGTACTCTATTCAGAGATTCTCTACAATATGCCGGGTCGGAGGGGCCGGTGACAAGGTACTCTCTAGGTTAGACCATTATAGGTAAAACAACTACGAAAGAGTTAGGTGGATGCGTCTTGCTTCCCAATTCCCAAATATAGAATTTTGGTTAGGGAGGGGAAGACCTTTGAATCCCTATCTCCGAGGTTGAGGATGGTCATGAAACCCAAGGAGTGAGTCTTGACCCCAGAGGAATTCCACTTGACGGAGTCATCAAAATACTTCCAGGAGTGGACCCTTCTTCGGGTTTGGGTTAAGCAGTGGTGAAGTTATACACATTGGTACTGGAAGGTAGCTATGTAACCTGAGGTGACCCTAACAGCATTCTTTGAAGCACCTGTCCTTCAAACAAGCTGGAAAGATCGATGAAGAATTGGTCCGATGGTGGATAAGAGGTGGCATATGCTTCTGGTAGTGCTGCAGAAGGCTGGGCGAACTGGCAAGTCAACTGTTGGCTCAACCCTTGATTGTTCTAGGACCGGCAATGTGACAAAGTTTCCCGGTGGGTAGATCACTCGGGGAGGTCGTGGTAGGCGAGATGCTCGTCGGGGATCCATCTGTGGAATGAACCCTGCCATGGCCACTGTTGGTTCATCGGCGGTGAAGTTCTCAACGTCCCGGATTTTGGTGATCTTGATGTGGGGGTCAGCCAACGTGCCTTCTGACCAAGACTGTATGGCTGAAAGGATTCCCAGTGTAGTCTGCTTGTCAACCTTGGGATAATGCCCCGGCTTGTCTTCGACGGCAATCATATCCTTGATTCGGGAACTGGAGCTAGTGGAGATTGTTCCGATCATGCATGGGTGGATCCATGGTGAGATTTTGGATTTGAGAAGTCAGATCTTCAGGAAGCTGGAATCCTTCTTCTTCTGCAAACTCATCGCCCCATCCACTGACCGGGTAGGAAAGTCCCAGTATGGCTCTGAAGCGCCCTCCTTTCGGAAGTATCCGTTCATTGATAAGTGAAAGGGTCGAGACCTCCGGAATTCGTCTTCGTCCCAGGGCTTACGTTGATACCCTATGCCAAACCGGCAGTCATTTCTGTGAGCTTCGACTGGCTCATAAATGCCCTGTTGTTGCTTTCCCAAACCGGTTGAAGTCTCATGTATTTCCTCACAAGAGGGCTTCGCCAGATTTCCGACCTCGGGCCAGACTTGCTTTCCCTCTTGGTCCACTGTGACCGTTACTACTGTGCCGGGAGGTCCAATGAAAGGACTGGGGTCTTGAATTTCCTCGTCATCCGACAGGACATTCACCGCTCCGTGATCTGGGGGTTGTCACATTAGGCTGTCCTGGTGGTGTCACCACTTCCTTCCCAACTCTTTGATAATCCAGCAAGTCCTGACACGGACTTCAAAGAGTACCTAGCTTGAGTGCAAAACAAGATTCAATGTAATGTCCTGGTTGTCCGGAATGATACGTACACCGTTGATCAGGATTGAAATTTCTGGGTGGCGGGTTTTGAATAGGCAGTGCTGGAACTGGCGCAATCTTTCCCGCTTCTAGCAAATGTTTGTAAGCTTGTGCCATAGTAATGGCCAAAGGAGTGAAGACTCGATTCCTTCTGACATTCTGTCTCTGCTGATTGATTCGAGCCATTTCAGGCGGTGCAGGAGCGTTTGCCACAGGCTGTGCTGGCTGTACTGGAGCTTGCTGAACAGGCGTTTGATTGTACGGCAATGTGGGAAGGATGCAACCTGCGACTCCTTTTTCTCAGGCTTCTTTGCTACTGGCTTTTTGGCGTAGGACGATGATTCCCCTCCGCTTTGGATGAAGTTGCCTGATATGCGACCTTTCTTGACAGCAGTCTCGACCCTGTTGGATGAGTTGGGAAAAGTTGCTGGTGACACTGGCACACATTTTATCAAAGTATACCCCCGTGAGAGTTTGTATGAACAGTTGGGGATATTCTGACGGGTGGATGTACTTGAATTGCATAATCTTTCCATCTGAGAGCGCATTCCCGGAATGATTCCTCGGGCTTACGGCTCATTCCCAGGAGGACACAGCGATCCACAGTTAGTTCGCAATTATGTCGATATTGTTCAAGAAACGCCCTAGATCATTCCGGCCAGGTGCGGATTTGCTGAATATTCAGACGGGCAAACCATTGCAAAGCTCCTCCCTTGAGACTCCGCTGAAAGAGTTGCGTTGCATGCAGAGCTTGCTATCAGTAGCATGTCCGCAAAGTGCCCCAGCGTAAAGCCGGAGATGCACAACTGGGTGACCCGTACCGTCGAATTGTGCAAAGTCAGGGATTTTTCATTTCGATAGAAAGATAATTGCGTGAAATTCATCATACATTGAGAGCCCTTGCATGTTTTGAATAGGGCTTTGAATGGTTGTGGGCCAAATCATCCTCTTTTTGTTTAGAGGAGGTGACATGCTCCCGCCTTTCCTACACATTCGATCAAGTTCGACGCAGTTCTTCCCATTCTCATTCCCACTCCTGTTCCGCGCTTTCCTGATATAGTTCTCCGCCCTCTGAATTCCAATCCGCCTCTCTCCTTTCCGTAGGAGAGATAATTCCTTCCTTTTTGGAGCTTGCGGATCAAATTATACCAACCGTATATCCATCCTTTCAAGCGAATGAGTATACGAACAATAGAGAAGAATCCGAGCGATCGAATGACTATGAAAGACGTCATGACTCTTCTAATAGTGAGTACTCTACTCTAATAGTAATGCAACAATCGAGATTAGAGAGATTCTCCGTTGTTTAATGGGAACTGCGTGGGAGAGTGGTACGCGCAAGGTCTCGCTCTTCTTTCTAGGTTTTCAAAGTCCTGTTTTTTGGGGTATGCGAAGCTCAATATCTAGAGTCCGGGGCCTTTCCAATCAAATCTTATCTGTGGGGCCGATAGTAGTACTTTTTCGCTTATTCTTTATCTTTCCAGCTTTCCTCCCTTATCACACTCAAAGGCACCCCTCAATATATAATATATAAGTACCAGTTCCTTAGCACAAGCGCTAAGCAATAAGAATTCCTTTTGAACAGTCATTTCAATCTTTTTCTTCTAAGTGATCGGTCCAGCCGGAACTACACCTAGCAAACCTAGGCCCAGAACAAGCCGCCCGACGGAACTACATAATCAGACACGGAGTCGGCTTTCCAGCAGCAAACTACTACGATTCGAGTCTTTCAGTCTGCAAGATCTGATCTTCCCTTAAGCCGAGCAGACGATCAGACCAACACTAACATTGAGTCTGCTTCATCGTCTTTGAGTCTTATCTAGTCTTTGAGTCTTCATTGACCTTGTCAGCTAGGCACAACCTGAATATGACCTCCGTGCCTGACCCTCTTTCCCTCTTTCATTCCTTTGCTGCTTTCCGGTTAGGAGAAAGCTTCAGCTCGAGATCGATTCGACTTCAAGTATGAATTCCCCGCTTACCCCTTCAAACAGGAGCACGAACTAGCGGCTTAAGCGAGCGGATAAGACTGCCCGCCTTTACGCCCTTCTTTCAAGTAGTCTTGAATGATTGCCTGCTTCCCGCATCCAACATTCCTACAAGCGTTCCTTCGCCCCCGTTAGCTAGGTCTAGTTCAGCTTGAAGTGTCTAGCCCAGTCGAATATCAATAACAATATATATAAGTACCGGAACTAGCATCGTAGATAAAGGAAGAGTCTCTCTCTTGGTTTTGGGGTGGCTCTTAGCAGGCACTTTTTGCCCTGCTGCTCTAGCTGGAGTTATAGGCTTAATAGCTATGAATCGTTCTTTGCCTGCCCTCTTTCAAGTGTGAGGGATCGGATTGTCAAACGAGAAGTCCAATATAGCAGCAAGAATCATACTTGATCTTTGATTCCCCGTTGCTTCTTTCATGTAGTGTAGTGACTGGGACGAGGGCATCGATCGTACGAAGGGTCTCTATATGGTGCCTTTGCCTTGTTCACTGCTTTCTATTGGCCTTTCCCTGCCTACCTACCTACCACGGTACTCTTCTAATAGTGTCCATATAGGAAGAGTACCCGGGCTAACGCGCAACGGTGGTCGTAGATCAGGTAGGGCGCTCATCCGTTGGCTGCTTGTTTGGTCCCCTTTCACCGCACTATATAGGAAAAGTACCGTTGGAATTGAGGGCAGACGGTACAGAATGGGGGGCTGGTGAGGCACGGTCCGGGGACGGAACTAGCATTCGTAGTCATTTAGCTTAAAGTTCCAGTAGTATAGTAGTCGACTGTATCTGTTGCAATGCCTATTCAACTTCATTAAGTGCCTGCGGAGGAGACCGCATTCTGTTAGGTGTAGAGGAGCAAGGCAAGCAAACCGAGGTGCCGGAACAGAACTATCAAACGGAGGCCCGGGTGCCTAAGTGGAAAAGAGAAGGTTGGAAGGTCAGTCTACTACCTATATTATACCGATATCGATTTGCAAATAGAACTACGGATGCTGGGCCACGCCCCTTCATCAACCACTCGAACCAGATCAGCAGATAAAGAAGTACGCTACATGTCAGACCAAGCCAATCCAGATTCAACTTGGTATTTAGCATATAAAGTCATAGGATGCTGACGTAGCGGGTGCCGAAGAAGACACTTCTTAGGGGTAGTGGAGTCATGATCTTGCCTCCGTGACTATTAGAGTAGAGTACTGCTCTCCCCTTTCTTTTGAGAGGCTTGCTTCCGTCCCTTTTCATGCCCAGGCGTGGCAATCCCATATTCAGTGGAACCGGGGTCAGAGGCGGCTGATGTATCGTACTACTGTTGTGTTGCCTAGATGGCTCAGTAAGACTGGTGAGGCCTGTTTGAGAGCTTAAGGCGGATAGCGGTTCCGTATAGGACTACTTTTGACTAGTGGCCCCAGTCAGGCGACTTGTTAGGCCCGGATAGCGAAGATCGATTCGGCGACTATTAGATTAGAGTACTCATTATTAGAAGAGTACTTGATGCCCGCGTAGTTTGATCCGTAGTTAAAGATCAAGGAATGTGGTCCTGTAATACCTCTTCCTTCAGGTCTTGTCCTTCGGCAAACGGAATCTTTCGCACCCGGACTCGAGGAAGCGCATCTCTGTTTATAGAGTACTTTTGAGATTGGATGGTTGGGAGGGAAGGGAAGGCGATTAGGAAAGGCTAATAGGTGATGCAAGCTAGGGCGAGGGCACTCCGGCTTTCACTGTCAGCTAAGCGGCACCAGTCAAGTAGGGATTTCTTCGCAAATAGTCATTTGATTACTATAGGATCATATGAATTGAATGAAATAGTACCAGGCCTTGCAAAGGTAGGAAGCAACTCCTCCGGAGGGCGCTTGACGCAATGAAAGGAAGGAGACGGTTCACCTGGTTCTATACAGGAAGGGCCTAAGCTGCTGGAAAAGAGATGGGGCTATCGACTTTGCTTTCAGCTTGAGCTTGGGAAACAGACTAGGAACTTGATTCAGAAAGAGCTTAAAGGGACCTAGCTTACAAGGTCCTCTCTCACTTCTCTTTCTGCTGGTCAATCGGAGGCCCTGGGAACTGAGGCCAAGCAAACAAGCTACTACCTATATTATACCGAAACTACGGAGCAGCCGTAGCAAGCGAGACAGACGGCTCAGCGTTCGCAGGCACTTTCCACATCGAGATCGGGCTTGGTGAACCGGGCCCAAGGTGCTGCTTCCTGAATGACTGAGTGAGAGGCACGAAGAGCAGGGATCCTCCTTGAAAGCAGCCCGAAAAGACAGATCGAGCTAACAGAAGGTTCTAAACCCTTGATATATATATATTCAGTAGCACCTTTCTCAACCTCAGTAGCCGAGTTCAAAGATCTGACCCTTTCTAAAGGGTCAGGATTGCTGCTAGATTCTATACCAACGCATTCTCTCCATCAAAGAAGGAAAGTAGAATCGCAAGGGTACGAAACATAGCTATGAAAAGCAATCCCCCCACATCAAAAGTATTCTTCTTTTGATTCTTTCTTCTTTCTGTTTCTGTTCACCTTCTTTACTTGCTTTTTTTCGAGCGGGAATGGAATAACAGCAAGAGCTTGAGTTTAGAGATGGGTTCACAATGCTCATGGTTCTGTCTACCCGATTGATACCCGAGAGTCACTGAACTTAGAATAGTGAATCCAGTTCCACACTTAGAATAGTTCATTCAGTCCTTAGAAGAATGAAGCCTTAGAATAGGAAATAGGAATAGTGAGGCTTCCTGACCCTTTTAGAAAGGGTCAGATCTTTGAACCTGATCCTATTCGGATCAGATCTTTTAGAACCTCACCCTTGACTTTAGAAAGGGTCAGATCTTTGAACCTGATCCTATTCGGATCAGATCTTTTAGAACCTCACCCTAAGGTCTACTTCATCTATAAGGGTTTAGAACTCGGCTACTGAACCCTATTCGGTTTGGTTGAGAAAGGGTCAGATCTACGGTACTTGACCCTATATAGTTCACCCCTATCAGTTGCCGAATTGTGGACATGCCGTGCTTGATTCGAGTCATTCCCGACCTTGCGCGATAGTCGTTAGCCATTGACTCGACTCGCACTTCCGGCCTCGACCCCTCGGATGGAACATGCGGAGCTTCATTTATTGTCATAGAAGGACCAATCGCTCAAAGGGAAGGGTCATATATCTTCGGAATGTTCCATGGGAGTCAAACCAACCCATTATGCTGAACTGACAAGCGTATTAGAGAGTCGAATGCACCTACTGGACACAACGAGTACCCAAACGGTGGAAACAAACGGGCTAGTCTTGGGCTATGGGGATGGCATTGCACGTGTATCTGGGTTGCATCAATTGAAATGTGGTGAAATGGTCCAGTTTGCTAGCGGTGTGAAAGGCATAGCGTTGAATCTGGAGCCCGAGCTTGTCCGTATAGTGGTGTTGGGGTTGGATACCACCGTGAAAAAAGCAGATCAGGTCACGCGCACCGGTTCGATCGTGGATGTGCCCTCGGGGATGTGCCAGCTGGGTCGTGTTGTCGACGCTTTGGGTGTTCCAATTGACAATACCTCAACCGCGCACTGGGAATCCGAGACTAGACGTGTCGAACTGAAAGGTCCGGGCATTATCGAACGTCAACCGGTTCACGAGCCAATGCAGACTGGTCTCAAAGCGGTGGATAGCCTGATGCCTATCGGTCGTGGGCAACGCGAACTCATCATTGGGGACCGACAAACGGGAAAAACCAGCATTGGGGTCGATACCATGATTGCCCAAAAGCAAGTGAACGCCACCGCTCGGGAACGGGACAAGCTCTATTGTGTCTATGTAGCTATAGGACAGAAACGCTCAACGGTTGCACAAGTCGTTCAATTACTCTCGGACGCTTCCAGCATGGGGTATTCCATTCTGGTGGCTGCTACCGCTTCGGAACCTGCTCCACTTCAATTTCTTGGACCGTATTCCGGGTGTGCAATGGGGGAATATTTCCGCGATCATGGAATGCACGCTGTGATCATATATGATGATCTTTCAAAACAGGCAGTGGCGTATCGACAAATGGCATTATTGTTACGCCGACCACCGGGCCGTGAGGCATTCCCAGGCGATGTTTTCTATTTACATTCCCGTCTATTAGAACGAGCAGCTAAACGATCGGACAATACCGGTGCAGGTAGCTTGACCGCCCTTCCCATTATAGAAACACTAGCGGGAGACGTCTCGGCCTATATTCCCACCAATGTGATCCCAATTACTGATGGACAAATCTGTTCGGACACGGAGCTCTTTTATCGAGGTATGCGCCCAGCAATCAACGTTGGCTTATCGGTCAGTCGAGTTGGCTCAGCCGCTCAGGTGAAAGCTATGAAACAAGTATGCGGTGCTTCAAAACTAGAATTGGCACAATATCGAGAATTGGCAGCCCTTGCTCAATTTGGTTCAGACCTGGATGAAGCGACTCAGGCTATTCCCAATCGAGGTGCCCGGCTTACGGAAGTTCCGAAACAACCACTACATCATCCACTGGCTCTTGAACAACAACTACTGGTACTATATGCAGCAGTCAACGGTTTCTTTGATCGAATGCCTGTTGATCGAATAGCGCAATATGAGATAGCAATCACACACCGCCTCAGAGATGGTTGGCCTTTCAATCCGGACTGGCTCGCTGGGTTCACACTCGAGGTAAAGAAGGAAACCGATCACTTATTATACGAAATCGCTTCATTGATCGACTAGCTAGATCTAATATAGTAGGCAAGGTCTTGTTCGTTCAACCGGTCGGCTTTGCGACTCACTGGCGGAAGCTACCTAACTATATAGAGTAGAGTACTTGGCAACTGGATAGCTCGATCTCTGGGTACAGTGCTGCAGTGAATGATCCGATACTCAAGGCTGGATTCTTCTTTCTCAGTGAAAGGATCACTACCACCTCTACTACCTATATTATACCGACTATGATGATACGACCTCTACTACCTATATTATACCGATCAAGGACCAGTTCAAGGTTGCTGCTCTCCGTACTCTTCTAATAGTGAGTACTCTACTCTAATAGTACCGCCAACTCTCATCGATGTCCACTATCTATATTATACCGACTTGATGACATAGTGACTTCAAGGGCGAGTGAAACGATTGAAAAAGTACGGGATGGGTTCTGCGCGTTCTCTGAAACACCATGCTCAACGGGGAGGGAATACGAAGGTGGTGCTTCAGTACTCTACTCTAATAGTTTGGAGGTACGATACTATTAGAGTAGAGTACTGACAGGCTGTGATGAATGTGATTGATGGTGACGGGTGCGGAACACTTGAGGGTGATTGGACCTAAAAATGCCCACTGAATGAGTCAACACAGAGAGACAAACCATGGGGGTTTCAAGGTTCTAAACCCTTATATATAATATATCAGTAGCACCTTACCGAATAGGGTTCAGTAGCCGAGTTCTAAACCCTTGATATAATATATCAGTAGCACCTTTCTCAACCTGAAGTAGCCGAGTTCAAAGATCTGACCCTTTCTCAACCTCAGTAGCCGAGTTCAAAGATCTGACCCTTTCTCAACCTCAGTAGCCGAGTTCTAAAAGATCTGACCTCAGGTTCAAAGATCTGACCCTTTCTAACGGGTTAGGAAAGATACGAAGAAAGAGGAGTGGCGGTGGCAGGCTTTTGATTTCCGACGAGGATGAGGATATGAAATAGAAGAGAGGGATGGGATCTACTCCATTAAAGAAAGCGCTATAAAGAGATCCTGTTGCTGCTTGTATGCCCACTAGTGGATTAGTAAGAGTTCCTCTATTGACGGAAGAGAGCTTGTTGCCTTCGTCGGAGGCAATAGCGAACCAGAGGCGAGAGCAACCCATGGAAGACGAAAGCGGGGAGTTTTACACCAGAGCATAGATCGGACTCAGAATAACAAGGCTCGAGAGACCACTTCTCAAGCTACAAGAAAGCCATCTCAATCCCAAGAAAGTCAGTACGCACTCAATCCAAACTCTTATTATAAATCTACCTCAAATGGATTAGAAGGCTCTGAAAGGCGATGTGAATCGTGGCCTTTCCGAGCTTCGAATCAACACACAATACAAGACCCAGCCAGTGAAATAGATGTAGATATGGAGCGTATGAGGAAGAAGATGAATTAGGGGATTGAGATTAGATTGTTATGGATTATCAAAAAGACTTACAGTGTCACCTTTTCAATCCTCACGAAGGTAGAGCGAACTTTCATATCCTAAAATGTATACATTCAATAATGCATGGCTCTCTCGCTGTGAGCTATACATATAGGATAGGGGACCTCTTCATCTAATCGGCATGAGTACGCGCGAGAAGTGCGTGCAGTGTTCGTGTACTGGAGAACGCCCCTGAATGGGGGGCACGCTTGGCCCCTGTTACATTGCTTGATTCTTTCTGGCCTGAGAGATCAAGTTGGAATGGTTTCGCTTATTCAACGATCGTGTCCCTCTCTTCGTGGGTCACTTTTCTCGAAACGTATCCAGTCCGCACGGGTTTAAAGGGAGGTGCACTTGTTTTGGAAGCGAACAAGCAAATCACCAACCGCTCGGTAAAGAGAAGCTTTTTGTTGATCTAATTTCAACGGTGCTTCCAGCTTCTGGGCCCCAGTGCGCCAAATCGAATCTCGTGACCTGGGAGTAGGGCTCACCGTCATGTCCACTATATATATAAGTACCCGGATTGAATCTGACCCGATTCCAGCCAAAAGCCTGAGTATGTGTCTGCGGTTTCAGACTGACTTTAGGCGATGAGTTCACTCACCCCGGACGTACGCACCCTAGTCCCAGGTGCGGAACCGGACAACCACGATTGAATAAGTGGAAGTTCCCTGGAAATTCAAATCAATCCGGAGGTGTTGGTTCAAATCCAGCTCGTGACAAGGGGATTCATAAATAGTATTGAGAAATATCGTAGTGTGATAAGAGAAAAGCGAGTGAGAGAGAGAGATAGCAAGAGCTCCTATTTCCCCGAACGACGAAGGTACCGCAGACCGTTCTGCCTAGAAGACTCTCTCTTTTGTTAGCACCAGTTGATTGATTGAATGACTAGGCGCATTACCAGTGAAGATGAGACTCTCCATGATGCGTCAGAGAAAGACCGGCTCCGCTCAGTCTGTAAGGTATAATAGCAGGGAACTAGGTAGTGCTTTTTCTCCTTCGATATAAGATATTTTTTTTCGGGCGGGGAACGAAGCAAACAAATGAGCTGATCTTTCATTCGGGGTTGCCAGAAGGTTTGCCACCCATGCGAAAGAGGAGTGAACGGCAATCTTTTTATTTCAGATTGAACCAGGTTCAGGAGCTCCTGTCTGATTCTCTCTTCTGATAGATCGGAAACTGTACCCTTTCTGTCAGAGTTCTAATGAATCTCGGTTTTTTTACAGGGACAGCAGCCTGGAGACATTGCCGGCCCTTCAGCTCGGACTTATGGATCTCTTCCTCAGATTGAAACGGTGGTTTTTTGCCATAATCCATCCATTTCAAAAGGGGATATGAGAAAAGAGAGAAGAGAATCAATTAGCTTCTTCCCTCCCTCCGGATTCAAATAGTGGATTTCTAAATTGCGTAAGAGATGAGAGAAGGCCGCTTAGAACGTTGAGCTCTTTTTCGAGCTTTGTCTGTCTCTAATGCGAATGAAGAATGCAAGAGAACAGAGTAGTCTCCGCCCAAAGGTGCCCTACGAGGGCCGGTCACCGGGGATGAAGTCAACTTGCTTCTGATTGAGCATGAGGCTGCTTTTCAGATGAATGAGAGTTTTTTTATTCTCCGATGTGATATGCTTAACACATTGAAGTTGTTTTCGGTATTACAGGTACTCTTCTATATAGTGCCCATCTCAATCTATTCCTGCAATTGGGGTGAGTCTCGCCTATTCATCGTTGCTTGACGTATCGAACCGAGCACTTGTAGTTCTATTTCTTTATATAGTTATGGAAGTCTAACTAATTGAAATCGACGTATATATTGATTTGATATAGTTAGAACACTCGAATTCACTGACAAAGCGTCTGTTCACGGAGGTTGTTGTAGTTTTCGTAGTTGCTTGTAGACTCACTATTAGAAGAGTACCTGTTTTCGTCGAGATTGGGTTGGTGTTCAGTGTACCTTTTTTTTAGTACAAGAGACTTTATATGCTAGAATACCTACGTTCGAAGGGTCCCACCTTCTGTTTGTTGGTCAACAACCCACCACAACTCTATCTAATATTTATTAGAGAAAGTCTCCGGGGTAAAGAATACAAAAAGATAAATGATAAGACTCAACAAGCAACGGCTTTATAGCGTCTGCGCGAAGGGAGTTGTTTGTTCCGTTTTTCTTTGCTTTTAGCCCCACTATTAGAAGAGTACCTGAATGGGATGACTTAGGCGAAGTGCGAAGCTGTAGTTAGTGACTTTCCTGCCCTTCGCTGAAGTTGTTCATCAGAGGTTTGGAACCAATCAAAAAGGAAGAATCAAGGAGGAGAAAAAGGATGAAGCCGACACGGGTTGAGGGCGAACAGCAATTGCCGTCTGACTTCGAGCATTCTCTTCTACGCATGGAGGGGGGTTCCGGCATAGCAGGGTTCATTAAGTCAGGGGAGCTTAGAGAGATTGGGACAGGTACTCTTCTAAATAGTTCGGAAGCTCCATCTCCCTTTGGTTTTGGTTCTGCTTTCGCTGTGATGCTTCTTTGTCTTTCTTTCTCATCCGTCTATTCGACATGACTATATGACAATCTCGACTCTTAGGCAGTCTGAGAAGTTGAGGTACTAATGGGCGAGTCAGTCACAGACCGAGGATCGGAGTTGTCCCATTCGATTGATCGATTCAGAGTTCCGCACCGCTATGATAATGAGTTCGAACCTGAGATCATGGGTTAGCCAGTCCCATCCCAAGTCAAATCAACAGGACGGAGCGAGACCTATTCAGATGAGGTCTCGCAGGATCTCATCGCTCAAGTCCTCCGACAGCCCTGTGTAAGCTTAGCAACGCAAATAGACAGGAAAGAGGCCGGGAGCTGCTAAAGCAACTGCCAAATTTCCTCTTTCTTTCGCAAGACAGACAGAGATTGAATGAACGGAAAGTAACTGAACCCTGAATGGACAGGGAGAATAGTCTAATAAAATAGCATATATGCAAGTTGAACGTCAGTACTCTTCTAATAGTGTGTCTCGTAGAAAAAGGAATGCTCGAAAGGGATAGGGAGAGTGAGAGATTAGATCTTTATAGTATCTATTCTCGATAGCTTATCTAGATTGATCCGTAAACTGTTTGTCTTCATACTAAGACCAAGATGTTGTAACAGATCAACTAAACTAGTCAGTACTCTTCTAATAGTGTCTATCTGGAAGTTCTGCTAAGAAAGTTTCCAGTATTTTCATTCAATAGTTAGGATTCTTTATATGCTAGAATACCTGTCTCTAGCTTCTCTATAGCTAGCTATATAATTAGCTATACAGCTTATAAGCGTCACAGCCATTCAAGTTCTATAGCTGATAATAGCTAGATAGCTGCCAATTTCCTTGCGAGACAAAATGTCTATACGTAGTCGGTAAGACTTTCTTTTCCATAGTTGGGAATGGAGTGATCCCTAGGGAGTAAAAGGTTCCATGGATATAGGAGGTTTTTTACATACCTATCCATACCCTTTAGAAAGGGTCAGATCTTTTAGAACCTCACCCTTTAGAAAGGGTCAGATCTTTTAGAACCTCACCCTTTAGAAAGGGTCAGATCTTTTAGAACCTCACCCTTTAGAAAGGGTCAGATCTTTTAGAACCATACCCTTTAGAAAGGGTCAGATCTTTTAGAACCATACCCTAAAGGTGCTACTTATATATAAGGGTTTAGAACCATACCTCATTTTATAAAAAAGAGCCCTCTTCGAGTCTCGGCTACTTGATATCTAAGGGTTAGAAAGGGTCAGATCTACGGTACTTGACCCTATATAGTTGAAAAGGGCCTTTTCAACCCTCTTCGAGTCCTTATGCTTTATTTTCCGCCGCCTTTTGAAGGTATGAGTACGTTACAGCCCTAGTTTCAGGGTGTAAGGGAGAGAGGAAGTGAAGTACTCTATGGAATATGGGTTAGAGCGAGTGACCAGGTTCCTTTGCTGTCGGTCCAGCCATTTAGGGTTCAAGTCCTACTCATCTAGAGCCAGTTTCAGTTCTAAAGGAAGGAATCGAGCGAGTGTAAGTGCTTCGCTTGTTACGTTACAGCCAGTAAAGAATAAAGCCTTTGAGACCTCTTCAAGTACATCAAAGCAATTCTACTATCTATATTATACCGACAGTCGTAGGGTAATTTATCTAGTTTAGTCCTGTAGGCTTCTTCGATAGCTTAAGAGAAGATATTATAGTCAGGGACATTATAGTCAGAATAATATGAAATTTGCTTAGTAGATACTAAAAGAAGTCACTCCCTTCGCGCGCTAGCGCTCAAGCCTATAGCGTTAGCTATGGAGTTTGATTGCTCGGTCTTCGGTATAATATAGGTAGTAGGGTCAAAAAGCCAGAAGTGAAGTGGCAATATATATCAGTACCAGGTTCAAAATTTCTGATCGACCCCGTTAACCCTAGCAAGACGTCATACTAGGACTTTCGCAACTCTCACACCCATTCCATGGTCATGGGTGAGCCCTCGGACGACGACAAGAGTGGTTATAAGTTATCGGGCTAATGGCTTTCTTCGACAGGGAGATGCGAAGAGACGTTTAGGAAGTGAAAGCATCTAAGCTCCCCAGCTCGAACAGAACAAGGTCAGTACTCTACTCTAATAGTGTCGAGAGTTAGGTGTCCGCTAACAATCGATACGGGAAGGTTCGAGGTGGACCACTGCCGCTCCGAACGCAGGTAGCTCAGTACTCTACTCTAATAGTGCGGTCAGCGAGAAAACGTAGAGCCGACGAGTGAATGGAAAGGATTCATCCAGAATCCCAATAGCTCCTAATTCGGCTTTGTAAACTACCCCTAGGAACTTCGACCCCAACGCTCCGGCGGATTGTCCTTCTCACGGGCTGGAAAACCAGACTATTAGAGTAGACTATATAGAATCAAGTACTGAACTCTACTCTATATAGTCTGGCACTGTCGATTATTTAAGTCAGCGCTTCCTCGCCGTGTCACAATGGGTTTGGGCCCTCAAGAATACCGCCCACCTTTCACTGGGAGCGAGTAGGATCCTCAAGCTCCTATCAGTAGTGAGCCGGTAACCATCGGTTAACCCGTTACAGTTTCCTCTGGAGTCGTGTTATTGGCCGATGTCGCCACCAACCCAATAACAAACAAATAGGACACAACCCTTTCGGCTGGTAAAGGATCAGATCTCACGAGCGCGGTTCACTAGTTCCCACAGTTATTCGGGGAAACTATCTAGTGCCAACGGTGGATCCGGTGCCACATATGATTATATTATCACTGCCGGCTTGGCAGGCTCAACTATTAGAATATAATGGAGTCATGCACGGAATCACTCGTTCCGCCTTCCCCCTGTAAAAGGAAGGAACTTCGATCGGTTGATTCTAGCTAAAGCTAAATATCTCAAACGAATAGGTAAGGGTTTCACTAATGTACCAACTGTCGTGAGTTGGGCGGACAACTCGCAGACTAGCTTGGCGAAAGCATGGAATAGAGGCTCTCGACTTTGGCGGGATCCCTAGTTCCGTCTATCGGCTCCCAATTATCTCGGATATTCTTATAATATAAGGATCCGCTCGAAGCCTTTAAGTAAAGGACTCTGGGGAATTCCATCAATCTCGTAGACAATCGTGGGAAGAGTAGACTTCAAGTATTGGACTTACGTGAGTTGGTCGGACTATATAGACAGAGTACCTGACTCTACTCTAATAGTACTATATAGACAGAGTACCTGACGCTACTCCGTAGACTTGAAACCGAGCGGCTGGGACTAGCCTTTCACAGTGCTGGTCTACCCCGATTTACCCATTGAGAGGGACTCTCTATTATATCATTTCTGAGGTTTCGCCACCCCTATTTCATTAGCATTATATTTTTTTTTCTTGCATTGAGCTGGTACTTATATATATTGTTGGAATTGGCCAATCACCAAGGGCGATGTTAGGTTAGCATTCTGTTAGAACGAATAGAACGAACTCGACTGATAGGGATAAGGAACTGATCACCGGTACGGCACAGCCGGGGAGAGCGGAGAAAGGTACAGCACAACTAGAATGCTTTTTCAGAGCCCGAAAAAAGAAGTAATGCAATTGGTTGACCCAACAAGGTCACGGCCCCTACCGCTAACTTCTCTGTCCTAATCTCCTGTGTCGAAGCTTTCAGGTCCTTAGATCGGGTCAAGCTTGCTCACTTCCTCTAACTAGAAAATCAAATCTCTAACTGGTCCTAGAGAATAACCTTACTGGCTTACACTATTAGAGTAGAGTACTGACTCCATAGCTAGAAGAGGGAATGACAAGATGCCGGATGAATGGAAGCATTTCGCTGTGGTTCAAGAGAGTAGATCCCGAGACAAAGGGAGTTGAAGTGCTCCGAGGGGGAATAGAGAAAGACAGTTCCGGGGGTGAAGTCATTAAGGAATAGGGAATTTGAGACAGTATTCGTATCGATTCGGAGAGGTAGCGCGAGAGAAGTGGAGTTGGGGGCTATGATGGCATTGGAATTGGGGGTGGAACCGATAGGCCAAAGCAAGCAGGTTGTGATCGACAATGTCGGGAACGACTAGAGTTGGGGTTCATGGGCCGCCGGTTGGGCAGCTTCCATGGCCATCGAACAGCGTGGGATATAGGTGGTTGTGGTCAATTCGGAACACCGGTGACTCCGTACGACTCATGGGGTTTGGGTCGACCGAGGAGGACCTGGAATACTTCATGCCGCGTATGTGCTCGATGCCGTGGCCCAAGGGTTGGTGGTTGAAATGGGGTTTCCGGGGTGAAACGCAAGTGGTGCTCGCATGGGGTTGAGCTCGAGACTACGATGAGCCAGTGCTGGTGCCTGCTGCTTCGCCAATATCAATGACAAGACGGAATGGTCTGTCTCCGTTTCAGGTGCCAATGCCTATTGTGAAATGATGGTACACCTACTACACTCTCTATTTCACCTATTGGGGGTGGCCTGAAAGGTGACAGAAGGGTGAGGAGGGGGAGCGGTATCATCGGGGGGTACGCGCTTCCTGCCAGTGTATTGCGCGGGGGAGTTCTGGCATTGCATTTTGGGGCTCATGAGTGGTTGGTTTGGAGTATTGGGACATGAGGTTCGGAGACGAAGATCATAGTCGTTGAAGTGGCGGTACGGTTTAGCGCTCAACGCCCAGCATGCTTTCGAGTTCAAAGGGCATTCTACTACCTATATTATACCGATGTTTCATCAAAAACATTCATATGGGTTGGGGTTGGAAGGCCAATAGATCCACGTGAGGTAGTAGCGTCGGTATCATCAAAGCATCATTCTCTTCTTCTTGGACTGGTATGCCTCATATGCAGTTGAAATGGGGGTCCTACTGTGTGTCGGCACTGCGGTTTGATTTTTGTCGAAAGTCGTAGGAACTATAGCATTGAGGTATGGGAGACCAGTAGTTGCGATTTTCATTCATAATTGAATATTCATAATTTCATCGAGTATATCCTGACCCTATTCGGATCAGATCTTTTAGAACCTGACCCTTTCTAAAGGGTCAGATCTTTGAACCTGATCCTATTCGGATCAGATCTTTTAGAACCTCACCCTTTATTTAGAAAGGGTCAGATCTTTTAGAACCTGACCCTCCCTAAAGGTGCTACTGAATATATAAGGGTTTAGAACCTTCTGAACTCTCTCTTAGTTCCCCGCCAGCTAATGCTAAAAGGTCTACTTCTTTTTCTCTTCCAGCTAGTTCCGGTTCTCTTGAGGGTGGATATGGGTTCATGCGAGCTCCTAGTCATTTCAAGGTACCTTGGATGTTTTGGGGTCAGAGCTAACAGCTATGGAATTCCCGGGGCTGGTAGCAGTCTCAATTCTCGTATGCTTCACACGTGGTGGAGCTAAGGATTTCATACCTTCTTTCACAATATATATAAGTATCAGGTTTCTTCTCGCCTCTTAAGCCGTTTCAAACACGGAAGGGTCTACTACTCAATCATACCTTTCGGACGTTGCCACCGCTCAATCCACCCCTGCAGAAAGTTGGTATTCAAGAGACGGAAACTATGTCAAGAAGGTGGAACTAGGAATAATAATAGGGATCCACGTCGAGCGGACGAGCAGCATCACTGGTACTGATATATATTGTGGCAGACACAAAGACGAAGACAGAGACGAGCTAACATGTAAAGTAGTGGAATGGAAAAGGATGGTAGCCCACCCAGGACAGCACATAGAGTAAGGTTGGCTCTATGCGAGAGAGGAAAACCGCATGGACACGGCTCCTTTTGGATAGATCGTCAAGCAATTGACCCATATAGCTATTATCGCGAGGGTGAAATACAATCTGGATTGAAACTTGAGAACCTCGAGAACCAAAGATATAAACTGAAAGATAGAAGCTATCTAACAATTTGAATATGAATAGTCTACTATCTATATTATACTGACAGAGAGAAGAGACAAGGCCAGGCCGAAACGAGATTGCCATTCCTCACCCTTTAGAAAGGGTCAGGTTCTAAAAGATCTGATCCGAATAGGGTCAGGAAATGAGACTCTTCTTTTAATCCCCATCAAGACTACTTGGTAGGGGGTATGTAATACCCTAACTCACTCATGCTCTGTTTTATCAAAGGAGCAGACAATCAGACAAGAAGACGATTATCGGAAGATCGGATTATCGTCTTGTATAGTCTTTATAGATGCAGACAATAAGACAATAAATAATATATCGTCTAATAGTGACAGAAACCCGAGTGATCGACCATTAGTTGCCTTCGTCCACACAACTTCTGGCCGAATTGCATAAATGTTGTGGGGTGTATTTAGCATATAAAGTCCACCCCCGTCTTTTTGTCCTCAAGACAGATTCCACTCCTAGTAGTTCAATCTGAAGTGTTATCATTTAGTAAACCCCGTCTTTTTGTCCTCAACTGCTAAGAGATAGGAGAGAAAGATTCCATTATCGATGGACACATCATGTCCACTAATCGATGGACACATCATGTCCACTATATATATAAGTACCCGGCACTCCTTGCTGCTTTCAAAGCTACACTTGCTTCCTTCCTTCATAAGCTAATAAGAGATTCTATTATTCTAAACTGTAATATGACTGTATTGCTTGTCTTTCTTCTCCTAGTTAGTTCTCTACCAGTTATGTCTGAGATGTTTGCTAAGCTCTTTATGAACGAAGTGAGACTATTACGGTCGGGTAGAAGCACTAACTTTCTGTCTATTGGCCCGTTGAGGAGGTTAACGACTACAATGAGTGAGTAGCCCCCGCTAGGAGGAGAATCAGAGCTGCTTGGCATCCCTCGTGGTTGAATTATTGAATTCGTGCTTTCATGCCTGATTGGAGCTCATTGGCTCAGCAGGAGGAGGAGGATCGAGAAGCTTAACTTACACAGAATTGTTGAAGAGCGAGGGGAGTCAACTATTAGAATATAATAGCTATCTCTCTGCATTTAGTCGTGATCCTTAGGCTTATACTTTACTCATTAAGTTTGTGTGCCGGGGCAGGCAGAAAGACTTAGCTTAGGTGCGTCAAGCTCGTTGCATCTGAGAATAGTGCTGACTTTCCTGAAAGCTTAGTAAGGAGATTCACCCTTTGCCATGTATTGCAGTTGATTTATCTTTTGATCTTAGTTACCGCCCCGTGGGTCCTTCAAAGCAGGCTATCTCCGACAAATCCGATCCGATGATCCCAGATCACACAAGGTGCGAAGCCTTGACTCATTCTGTAACATTGGGGCGTAGCGGATTGACTATCGGGATAACTTTCAGGGCTAAGACGATGACAAAGGGTTACTACAAGTGCTGTGATGAGATCTGTATTTCGGCTTGGTCGATCAAAGAGTAAGAGTGAGCTCTCCTCTGTCTCTAGTAGACTAAGCCTGATCCTACTTTGCGGGTGCAGCAGGTCTAGGACTATATAGAAGAGTACCTGTTTTTCGTCTGAGGTAACGTGGTAGCCGCTAAGACTTTATATCCAATTCTATCTCATTCTGATCTCGTTATGAGGGAAATAGGTGAGGCGAGGCTAAGACAACATATGGGACTTCCCGCGCTAAGTTGTTCCAATCTCTGTACTAAGTAACTGAACTCGGCAATGCTGCTATGAGCTAGATTTGCGCGTACAAGGGTAACGAAGCGAACAGGGCTACCTTTCCGCTGGAAATCCTATACCTGAGTGCTATTTGATCAGAGTGAGTTGTAATTGAGCTTGATTTAGTTGCTCTCGTATTGAAATGCTTTTTTTAAGTATGTGGGTGACTCATCGTCGTGAGATCGGTTGGTACCCTCCATAAAGAAGGTTGGTGAGGAGGATCACAGGTGCGGAATGTCAAAGGTCAGTTTCAATCTTGTATTGTGGGCGGAAAGAAAGTGAAAAAGAAAAAACGGAATAACTTCAGCAGACAATCAGACAAGAAGACGATTATCGGAACATCGTCTGATCATCTGATCGTCTTGTATAGTCTTTATAGAGCAGAGATCTAGCATTCTAGGCACACTATATTAGAAGAGTACCTGGGCTTTACCGTGTGACTATTCGTAGAATGGACTCTGTTAGGGGTGATCTCTCTCTATCTTAAGTCAGTCATTTCTACCGGCTCCGGGTCACTTCCTTTAGGAAGGAAAGCAAGTCCCATCGATTGAGCTGTTGATGGAATGAATGGAATAACCTTGCTGTGGAATGAGTACCCGATTGAAAACCTGAAAGAGGTCCACTATTAGGGTAGAGTACTGAGAATCGGGCTAGGAGCAGCTATTGAATTTGTTGATGGCGGTGTGATAATTCCAGTCGATGATGGGTGGAATAAGCCTCTGGATGATGGTGTTTTTTATCTTCAAACCCATCGGTTGATTCACTGTAATGGGTTTGGTCATCTACTCTGTATTAATGGAATTGAAGGAGGGTCTAGGTATCTCTGCGGCAGAGAAATCATGGATCTTTGGGATCGAATCTGCACAAATCTCCGGACCCGGTAATGAAAATCCCTAAATGACTTCTTTTTGTAAGATTTTTCAGGTTGAGGATGTGTCGAAAAAGTCCACATGGGCATGCTACTCAGGTTGCTTCATGGGGTTGCGTACGGGCATCCGTGGTTCGGTAGATGGGGGTACAGATTCTGCCATGGAAGCTTTGGAGTGACCGAAAACAATTACGACAGAGCAATCGACATTATTACAATATATATCAGTACCAGTGAACTTGATAAGATCATCCAAGATTTCAGTAACACGAGCCGATGTCAAGCAAGTCATTCGTTATTACGAGTGAGACCCAATTGATCACAATCAGAGATCTTCTCAGAGTCATGCTGACTCTCAAATCCCCAGCTCCTGCGTCGATCATGGCTACCGCTCTTTTCTACTTCTTCAAGACTTTCAACCCCTGCAAAACAAGCGAGAGAAAAATCTGTGAAAAAAATGCACTACTGCTATCGCGATAGCAGATGGCCTGCAAGAAGATTAGAATATGCAGCACAAACATTGAAAGAAAAGCGCCAATATATATCAGTACCAGCCCCTCTCGACAAGTTTAGGATGAGTCGGCAGGAAGTGCAAGAGGCTGCACATTGGTGATACGGGACCATAAGGTTGAAGTACCGAGTGCTGAAATCAATGAACAATGTCATCGTTGGAAGTCACATTGTCTGTACCATAAGGTTGAAGTACCGACCGGGGAATACACGATTCATGAGCTTGGTAATTGCCTAGTGACTGGTACTGATATATATTGACCGCAATGAACCGGAACCTGAAATAGTTCCTGAGCCACTTCCAGTACCTGCTCTAGTGCCTGGGGCTGATGTTTACAGTGATGTCGTCTACTTGTATACAAATGTACTATTGGGTATGGGAGGGAAGTGGGACTGGTACTGATATATATTGACGGTCAGCATGATAAGCGGTACGTGACGCCAGCGATCAGGCACCACCGCCGATATATATCAGTACCAGCCCCCATACTGTCTGTGCACACCATGGGAAGGTCCTGGTACTGATATATATTGTACGAATCAGCTGGTCAAGTAGAAGGTTGATGACGAATCGCTTATGTCTAGACGAAAGCTAGTGGTTGCTGAAACACTCTGAGAAGTTGAGGTACAGTGCGGTGCGGAAAGAGCGTGGGCAAGCTTTTTTTCAGGTCACTTTGCCATCACATTGACTCTGCATAGGCGTAAGAGGTGGCTGGCATGATATGGATTGGCAGTCGTGCGGTACATTGGAAGGTCCACGGTGCCGTCAGCCCGAGTTGAAAGGGTCGGTACTTCAACCGGTGGCAGTGGGAAGCTAGTCGAGAACAGTATGGGGGCTGGTACTGATATATATTGCCGATGTGACTGAAACAAGTCTTTGAGCCAGGTTGTTCCAACTATATAGGAAGAGTACCCGAACTCTACTCTAATAGTGTGTCAAGAGCTTGAAAGGTGCAAACATGACCATAAGGTTTAAGTAACGATTGAGTAGTGGAGCACGATCTCAAAGCAAGCACAACCTAGACACACACCAGTCGGCACTGTAGAGTCAAGGCAACAGGTACTCTTCTATATAGAGGTACGTTTGGAACCTGTCCAAACGTTCAGTCCAGTTTCAAAAGGGAAGGTATGGGGTCGTGCCAATACAAACCAGTAGGCAGGGGGTAGCCGCAGGTGAACAACAAGGGCGAAGTTCGGATCAGCAACAGTGGGATCGATCATGGAATTGGCCAACTATATAGAGTAGAGGTTCATCAATCGATATCTGAAAGCGTGGTACGGGGACCACTCAAGCACGGGTTCTCTATTGGAATTGTTATGGGGGGTTTGGCAGGTGTCATCAATAAAAAAGTGAAGAGTGCTGGGGTGTCTGAAATTGGTGTCCGAATGATCTGCATCGTGATGAGAGCGTTTGAGAAACCGTTCATTATCAACCGAGTTGGGTTGGTGGGGCTATTCGACTCGAGCACCTTACCTGTACCGCTGGGATTGCCTGAAAAACGAGTCAGATATACACTGTTACGATCGCCTTTTATCGATAAGAGGTCCAGACAACATTTTGACCTCGAAGTGCATACCGAAGCGCTGGAATACACTCCAAGCAAAGGGGCACATGAATCGAGCCAGGTAGTATGGGGGTTCAAACGCCGTTCGACTCGTTGACAGCCATCAAACCGTATACTGTTGATTAGCTCAGTACTTTATTCTATATAGTCGGCTATTAGAAGAGGTTTCGTTACGCGATACGACTCGGTACTCTACTCTAATAGTCAGTACTCTACTCTAAACTATATAGGAAAAGTACCCGGCTCTACTCTAATAGTCTCGGCCCAGGGTCAATCCCGCGTGAACTGTATGATAGACTATATTGGTGGCATTGAGGGACTGGATGCTCTTATGCGATGTTGGCAACTCGGCAGGGCTGATTTGATTTGGGTGCCGGGAATGCTGAAACTGCTATTGGGAACCATGTGGTGACGCTGCGTGATCCGATCAAAAAGAGTCGAGTAGAGTGGAACGGACATGTTTTGGAGTCGAGGCCCAAGATTGTTTTGCTGCTGCACCGGAGGATATCCATTCAACTGCTGCTCGTTTGGCATCTCCTGAGAACTGGAACAAGGAACCCAGATGCCCACTATTGGATGCACTGACGTTCCGCATCGGGCATTGACGATCCAATCCGCAGTCGGTATAATATAGGTAGTAGAGTCGTCTGGCAACTCCACACCGTCAGTTCTCGGTATAATATAGGTAGTAGAGCCGGGTGGACATACCTCTACTACTTAAACTATATTATACCGAACTCTATCTCTATATAGTAGGGTGATGGTAGGTGTACGTAGCGACATCATGCCTCGGGGTTCCATGGTGGCTGCCTAGTGGTTCCAATGAAACTGGTACTAGTAGCGTGACTTGGATTGGTGGTTTAGCCGTGGAATGAAAGCGAGATCGGAGTGAATAGTTGGGGTATCGCGCAGCTCAATGGGGCATACTCTACTACCTATATTATACCGACAATATATATCAGTACCTCAGGCCACCTAGCAACGATCGATGTAAACGGGAGAAAGGCAAGATGAACTGCCCCTATAGCCCCTTGCGGATGAAAGGCACGTTCGGTTATTCGGATGCCTACGAACCAACCATCTACCCCCAACCGTAGGTAGCCACAACGTATGCTTTGGAGCTCAATCCACTGTCCGATGTTGTTTCAAGACCAGGTTCGGACGAGTCGATTCAGATATTGCTCCTCTCGGCTGATTCAGCAAGAGCTCTGAAACAAAAGAGTGAATTGACTGATATTTTCATAATATAAGGCCCTGAGTTCGCAGTCGATTCGGTCACAGGAAAAGCAAATACTACCGCGAGTGACCCATAGCATTCGTAGATAGGCTACTATTCTATCACAATCGGACATTCCTCCCTTCTAGCTATTCTTCTTTCAGTACTCTTCTAATAGTGTCATTACTCTACTCTAATAGTGGGATCTTCCTAAACAGGATTGAACTAGATGATGTTCGAGGTAGTAGACCCTGCCCCCTGATCAACCCAGCTGCAATCTTTCCATTGGGATTCGTGAAAACAGCTGTTACTTATATATATTGACGGACTCCTCACTATTAGAGTAGAGTACTGACTATTAGAGTAGAGTACTGAGCAGCTTCTCTTCCCTTCCTTCTGAGCGCTACGTGAGAAATAGCAAAACGAGGTCCTCCCTCCTCTTCCTATTGAGCCGGGTGTGGGTACGACCCTTATAACAGGTCCTTATAACAGGCCCTTCTAAAATGAATACCTGTTATAAGGGTTTTCCTGTGTCCGAAACCCCGCGAAAGAGAAAGTCAGTACTCTACTCTAATATCTAATAGTTTTGATACCGCTCCTGACCCTTTAGAAAGGGTAAGGAAAGGTTCTTTCGTCAAATTCACCTCTCCCATGCCCAATCTTTACATCAGTGGATGGGAGCAGAGCAAGTCAAGTTAGCCCAGTTCTCTTTGCATAGACCTAGACCTATAACCTATAGGGAATCGAATGAGCTAGAAGAGAAGGCAGAAAGCCTATAAGTTGTTCGTCCCTTGATTCATTCAGCCTTGCTTGACCGAAGGAGATAGAAGGCTCATCAATCAGTCATAGCCTAAACTGAGGCATTGGAGGGAAGTACGCATGATAATTTACAGTATGAAGAAGGTGCGCATTCCGATTTGGTCAATCTCATCTCTTTCTTCTCTGGTAAAAGCCTAGAAGTGAAAAGGAAGTCAAGAGATTTGCTTTCCGGCATTCTGCTTTTGTTTGGATCGAACTCCAAGGGTTGCCATTCTACTAAGTAAGAAGAAATCGAACTCGCAGGAAAATCTAAGTAGCAAGGGGTACGACATTCAGTCAGCTTGGTGAAAGACTTTCTTTGTCTAATTCCACAGTGCTTTCAAGAGGAATAGTAAATAGAAAGTACCTGGGATCAAACGAGAAGGAAGGTACGACATTGTCAAAATGATTGGAAATCTTCCACGTTTGCCCTTCCTTAGTCGGTAATGATAGATCTATGTCTAAAAGGAAGGCATGTTGGCAAGAAAGCATTCACCGAAGGTTCTAAACCCTTATAGATGAAGTAGACCTTAGGGTGAGGTTCTAAACCCTTGATATATCAGTAGCACCTTTCTAACCCTTAGATATCAAGTAGCCGAGAAAAGAACAGGTTTTTATTCCAGCTATAGCCAATTACTGACCCCCCTAAGCCCCTTTCCTTTGGGGAACTGATGAAACAAAACAGCGCTCCGCCCCTGACTCGTATGCCCCTTTAGGTTTAGGAAGGAGAATTTCATTACCTATATCAAGCCAGAGGCTAATGGAGGGTCGTAGATTACCAGTACTCTTTTTAGGAAGCAATGACCGACTTCGGAGCTCAGCTGGGATCGGGCTATTATATTCTAATAGTTGACGCTAGGAATGGGGAAGCTCAAAGCAGCACAGAAGAAATATGGCTATAGAATTGACACAGAATTGTCTTCACTGGTTATGACCCTGGTCGAATTCAATGATTGAAAAGTTGCCCAAGAAACTCAGCGAGAAGATGGATCAGCAGCCTCGGAGCAGATCGAAGGCTATCAATTTGATGGCCAGTTCAGTGTAACAACAGAGAGCCTTGAAAGCATCTCACGTGAGGGACCCTAATGTTTCTCAAATCGACTAGCTAGAGGCTCGAGAATGGGGTCTAGGAAGACAGGTACTCTGTCTATATAGTAAAGTACACTATATAGAAGAGTACCTGAGACTAGCCTGAGGTCGTGCTAACGAATTGAGCAAGCTACCTTGAGCTGATTGGAATGGTGGACTTCGACACTATATAGACAGAGTACCTGGTTTTGTCCATTCGATTGGCTAGTCCGGCTTTCCCCCTTTCTCTTAGTTCGTGTGTTGACCGCCCTTCGATTCCCCCAATTCGTAATAGGGGCGGCCCACTAGATCAAGCAAGTGCGTGTATTGCCTTGGCTTCCCCTGCCCCCAGTTCGTGGTTTGGGAGTCAATGAAGACTCAGACCGAGAAGATGGAACGAATATCCCCACTATTAGAAAAGAATAGTGTCATTTCATTTCTCTGTATCAAAAGAGAGACTTTGGCGCACCGAACTCATCCCTCCTTAGGGGTTCGATAAAAGGGCTGAAAACGGGTACAGCAACCACCTTCAATCCCCGGCGAATCCGGATGAACATCAGTGTTCTTCCACCCTTCGGCATCATAGCAAGACCACCCATTCATAGTGTTTGAGTCGGTATAATATAGGTAGTAGACGTTCATTGGCATTCGATCCTGACCCCCAACACCATTTACATTCCAGTGTCCAGCATCGACTCATTGGTGACTCGATTGGTATTGCAATGTAGCCAACAACCAGGTATTCTAGCATATAAAGTCCAGCCCATCCGCCAAAAAACCCCAACCCCACCAATTCAAAGTCGTACCTTCTCACCTTCCATTCTCAAGTACTCTACTCTAATAGTCACCACCAACTCCATTCCAATAGAGCCATTGTTGCCACCACCCATTGATCCATCGATGCCGTAGTTGCCCCCCCCCCGTACCGCTTGTTCGTTCGGCAGCGAGAAGTACTACTATTGATTTGATTGGTATTGGACCAGTACTCTACTCTATAGTATAGGATAGGCCACTCGACCCCAAGGATGAACTCAAGCCAGGCTCAACCCCCACTCGACGAGCTACCCCATTCGCTCTTCGGAAAAGGAAGGAATCGGCAGTCTTGTTTCCAGAACGAACAATAAAAAGGCAGCGCAGGAGGAAAGGGCAACATTCGACCAGATGGGACGGTTCATCGGTTCATGTATTGCTGTACCAGAGCGGCTCATGCTACCTGGTTGATGCGATGTATTCCACCAGTTGACGGAAGAAGTGAGTAATGGGAGATCGATCGTTCCAGCCAGTAGTGAGAAAGGGCCCGGTGCGACAGGTAGCTTTTGAAGACGCAGTGAACCCAGGGCAATGAGGAACGAGAGCAAAACAGAGGTCATACGAGCATCCCAATTCCAATAGGAGCCATGCCATTTCAAAACCAACCCCCGAAACCAACCAGTAACTAGGACCAACCCCGTAGACCAAGCAACCAATGCAGTACCGGACCGAGCTGATAGCAGAACCAAAGGATGTTTTGTAACCACCAATAAAAAAACCGAAGAGGCAGTCGCGCAATAGACCCCCAGGCTTATCCGAGCAGCGGGAACATGAACATACGGAAGACGAGCAAGTTCACCTTGTTGAAGATCGAGTGGTGCGCCCAACAACCCAGTCATGAGACAGGCAGGAGTTCCGATGAGTACTAGAGCAAGCAATGCGGTGACGCTCGAGGCCGAAGGTGACATCACATAGGCAGGTCGGAACGATTGGTGGATGATCATTGGTAGCTAGGAAAAACGTACTGGGCTAGGAAGGTACGGGACGGATCGACTAGGTTTTGCGGTTCATTGGATATCACTATTAGAAGAGTACTGAAATCGCGACGTCTTTCGACCATTTCGATTGCCACCGGTCTACTTGACTTCTTGGTCCCCAGGTTTTTGGAAGACCGACTACTCTTATGCATAGCTAGTTGAGTTCTGCGTTCCATTGGATACAATACGTTGACCGCCACCATGAATTTGAGTTGGTCCCACGTGCTATCCTAAATCAATCCCACTACGAAGTAATAGAGGATGGAGCAAGCTCGGTCCTCAAGTACGTATTGAAACAGCTCTTATTCTGTCCATTTCCAATGCTAAAAAGGACTATACGAACTACGCCTAGAAAAAAGAGTCAGTCATGCCAGCAAGCGAGCGAGTGAGACTTACGCGGGTATACTGAAGACAAACCAATTCATTTCGTATAGAAATACTCATACTAGTTGACCTATATGCTACACACATGCAATTCCGGACTAGTTCGACTTAAGCCATTCCGTATCCGCTCTACAAAGGTCAGAAAGATAAAGGTTCTAAACCCTTGATATAATATATCAGTAGCACCTTTCTCAACCTGAAGTAGCCGAGTTAAAAGATCTGACCCTTTAGAAAGGGTCAGATCTTTGAACTCGGCTACTGAGGTTGAGAAAGGGTCAGATCTTTGAACCTCACCTAAGAACCCTGCAGCCGGTTACCATCACCCCTCAATAAGCCCTTTTGAGAGAGGAATAGGGACAGACAGAATCAATTGAGTAGCAAGGAGGCTTAACATACTCGTACTACTCTAGAGATAGGGCTTATTAGAAGAGTGATTCATTCGACCACTATAGATATAGATGTGATTGGACTAGTTTCTTTCGTTTATAAAGTCCTGACCCTTTAGAAACTTATATATAAATAAGTAGCAGACTTATATATAACCTTATATATAAATAAGTAGCAGAACCTTGGCTTTCTCTTTCTTTCCTTCTGTTTGAGTGGGAGAAAGCTTAGCTGCAGTGAAAGTGGTAAGCTAAGTCCTAAGGTCTTCCCAGCTTCCAGCGGTTTGAGATCCCTTTGCTGTCGGGCTTGTGGAAGTTTCCTTAGATGGGTTTCATACGAGCGGTCTAGGCCAGTTGACTTTGCTGGTGTTTTAGTTGCAGTTCCAGCAATTGGACTTTCTTTCGCGAACAAAAAGGGCTTTCATAACATAAGGGTTTTCCAGTCTCTGGGTAAGAAGTTTTCCACCGTAATAGTGGGATTTATTCTCCTATTGCCATTGTATCACTCCTGGGAGAAAGCTAAGGATCTTTGGGAAGCAAGCCCAATTGGAGTGCTTAATAAGGTCTTCACCTGGAGTTCCCCTTTGGTAAGCCCTGTAAATGTAGGGCCAGTTTCCTGTAAGGCAATGGAAAATCTAGTACCTGTTGCAGAAAAATACTTATTCCTGCCATCCCACAGGTACTCTTATATATAGTTTAAGTTCCAGACTATATAGACAGAGTACCCGTGGTCGGGAGTCCTAAGCCCTGGGAGCAGTCTCAGGGTAAGCCCCATAAGTTGCAGCAAACAAGTCAAATGGCAAAGCAGGAAAGACGGCAAGCGGGTGTCTAAGAGTAAAAGTACTAGGGCTTGAAGTTCAAAATAGTCTTACCGTGTCTAAGAGTCCTCCCAATAATACCAGCCAGGGTGGATATTTACAAATGAAATAGCTTACCTGATTGTCCAATTTATCGACTCCTGCTACCTTTGCTAGTGAATCCCCTGCAGTTGCAGCTCTTCTCTTATCCGGTCTTGGTTTAGGAAGGGTTCAGAAAGCACTCCGAGTGAAGAACATGGCACTGTCGGCATGTCGGAATAACCACTCTTTTCTCTTTCGACTTTTGATTACCCAGCTCGAAAGGAAGCTACTCTCTCTCGGGTGCGAACGAATAGGAAGAGAATTCATCACAAATTGACTAAGAGGCAGCATAGCCGATGCTGTCGGAATTCCTAGTCAAGGGCCCTGCCGTATTCAAGAACCAGAAAAGATCCGATCTACAAATATCCAATTCCAACTATGCTGTAATAGAGGATGGAGAAAAGCGGACTTCCTTCTCAATGCCCATCCAATGCTGACTTTTAGGCATAGCATTAGCCTATATTCCGCGAGTCAGAAACCCTGATCCGTGCGCTGATCCTTCTATAGTAGGAAGACAAGATCGCAAGGGAACCATGCCTTCTACTTAGGCAACCCGAATCCGCGTATACCTACTCTAGCAAGAGAGCAAACTACCAACGAATCCTTCCACTTCTGTAACAGAGGCTAAAAGGTGCGAACGAAGAAAGCTTGTTTGGGCTTTTAAAGGCTTCGCACCTACTTGTTGTGTCTCCCGTCATAAGACAGCCGGCCGATACGAGGGATTGACTTAGGCGCAATAGCTTGTTTGAATAGAATCGTAAACGAAACCGCTCTATCGCTACACCTGATCTGTTTACTTACTCTTACTTAGCTAACGCTACCTTTGTCAAACAGGAAACTTCCGATGGTTGCTCGCTTCCGCTTCCAAAGCCCTAAGCAAGAGGTCCCATACTGTCCTGTCCTGAACTAGAACAGCTAACTCAGACTCAGGGGACACTTCTGACTTGTTAGCTGCAGGTACGAACGTAGAGAGTTTGTTAGGTCCCATCCGGTCTACAAAAAGAGAACTAGAACGCGAACTCGGCTTGACTTTTTAGCTATAGGGACAGTTTCACCGACCTAAGAGCCAAGGTAGTCAGAAACTTCCCGTTGATTGAATGTCTATTTCATATTCCTGTCATGCAGGTAATAGATCCAGAACAGTCGTAAGGCCTCCGTTCGGTCGTTACGCCGACAAGTCAGGAAGGAAATAGTCAAAACGCTATGCCCCAATGTTAGGACTTTAGTAGCAGCAGTAGCAATAGGATAAGGCACGCCTAGTAGGATGTGGGGCCTCTTTCTTTTGTGGAACCGACGAGGTTTTGAAGGCAAGAGAAGGCAAATCATTTCACTGAAACAAGGATAAGACCCTGGTTCCATTCTTATCTTAATGCCCCAAGATCGGTAATAACTAGCATATATAAGATCGATCTTCCTTCTCAGACACTTTCGAAAGGACTAGGCTTCTTCTCAAACAAGTAGCCCCTTAGTGGTATAATCGAGTAACCCAAGTAAAGCCGCCGCTTGTCCAAAGTCGTTTTAGGGAGTCAAAATACAAGAAGGGCACACTATTAGATTAGAAGAGTACTGATTATAGACTTACTGACTGAATCCTTATATTATAATAAATGAACTCTCCGAAACAAGTCAGTCAATCCCTCCGGCTGTCCCTCTTCCCGTTGGTCGAGATAGTACAGCAGGGGGAACCCAATACTCTCCTCAAAAGCTAACTGTAATTGAAACACTATTCTTGTTTAAGGTCTTAATGAATGTTTCAAGTAGCTCTTTTCGTCTACCTCTATGATTGAAGACACAACTACCGATAAGCACACTTATAACCCAGATACTGTGCAAGGGCGACATTGAAACCACAGTTATTCGATATTCGATTACAGTGACTGGCCAGGACCATGCGAAAACATATACCAGAATCCTAGCACCGAAAGTAGCTAGATCAGGAAAGTCAATCCCTTGTTCAACCCTGCGGAAGGATTGTATCGAATGATGTTAGTAGCAAAGAAGCCACATCGATCTTTGCCAGGAAGAGAAGAAAGACATAACATATCTCTTTCCTGACCCTTTAGAAAGGGTCAGATCTTTTAGAACCTCACCCTTTAGAAAGGGTCAGATCTTTTAGAACCTCACCCTTTAGAAAGGGTCAGATCTTTTAGAACCTCACCCTTTAGAAAGGGTCAGATCTTTTAGAACCTCACCCTTTAGAAAGGGCTGCTACTGAATCTATAAGGGTTAGAACTCGGCTACTGAACCCTATTCGGTAAGGTGTCAGATCTTTTAGAACCTTCGGAGCCCGTATTGTCATTGTGGAAGGGGGTTCAGCATACCACAGCTGTAGGTGTTCTATGATTCAACTCCGAAGAACGATTGGAATCTGGTATTGAGTTGAGAGCGAATGGGCGGATGCGATTCATAAAGAGTCTATAACGGAGGTTGGGATGCGAGCAAGAAGTCAGTTGAGTTCCCGTATCCGTATTCAGAATCGTCGTTGGTGGGTGGATCCGTTGAACAAAGGTGTCATGGGGTTGGTTGTGATCGATAGTCGTAGTAGTAGCAAAACGATAGAGTGTACTCGAGTGGCGGTGTTGAACTGCGAACGAACTGCCTATGAAGCAATACGGTGCTTCGGATCCGAAAGGTGGACTGCTGGATGGTCCGAAGGCAATATGCAGAGATGACCTGACCAATCGTAACCAACCGATCATGCGATGGACACCCCGAAACGTTTTGAGTAGCCTAGACCATTCAGCGATGGTGCTAGAATAGTGGAAATGGGGGTGCTGCCCCACATTATCAATGAGTACCAAGCCTATGCTTTCCGCTGCCAATTGAGTATAGATGGCTCTCCGGAAGGTCAATTCAACTCGAGCTAAACTAGAAATGATATCTCCTGGCCCAATGTGCTGAAATGGCTTCTTGATTCGAAACCCATTCACCAATACGAGGTTTCTGACCTGCTGCCTTGCCTGCGGAATGGAACCACAAAACAGGAAACGAACCATAAACACGTCCAATCTGGTTTCTTTCGTTCGATGCCATTGGATAGTCGTCGATGCACCTTTTCGCCGAAGGGGGGAATGGTGAAGGCATTTCAACTGGACCGCCAATGCCACTCGATCAGTCAGGTGTGTTTGTCGCGTGTAGTAGTTGTGATCGTTGATGTCCCGTTTGTAGCTCGTTTGATATCTCGTTGTCCAGTTCGCTCTCTTCTTGTGCCGCAATCGTGATAGTAGTTGGCGTTGGCAGATGGTCAGTTCTCTGTTCCGAACATTCCCTGGCAGTTGACGACACCGTTTAAATCGTAGTGCAACCACCAATGAGTGCATTCAGTACTCTACTCTAATAGTCCTTCTCCCACACCTCGAATGGAGCGAGTCGACCTACGGAATTTATCTTGAGTGGATGAACTCGAAGGCCCGTATGACACTATTAGAAGAGTACTTGTGATGGTCTGTTTATACTCGGTATAATATAGGTAGTAGGCCCAACACACAACTCTCGTCAGGGACCGTTTGGGGACTGCCACTATACACAGGATGCCAAGCGACTTCCTATGGCAATGTCATGGGTCAAAGGCGCACCACCTGGCAGCAACTTGAACTTGAACCCTTCGGCATATTGGTGACACTGGAATCGTAGCATTGTTGGCAGTTCGCATTCCATCCGCCATACACTCCGAACCGCATCACTCTCCCCTCTTTCACCTCCAGGCGGTTGGGGGACTCTTCGGCCATGGGGATCGTATCACCCCCGGCTCACGGATCGTTTCGGATCGCGCTACCCTTTCGACCCACCTGCACCCGACCATCAAGACAACCACCAATGGAGTGGAAAGAGGTACCCAATCAATAAGAGTAGTAGGGGTGCCACAATCAGTACTCTACTCTAATAGTGAATAGTTCGGACCATCTCCTGACCCTTTTATAAAGGGTCAGATCTTTTAGAACCTCACCCTTTTAGAAAGGTGCTACTGATATATCAAGGGTTTAGAACCTCACCCTTGACTTTAGAACCCTTAGATATCAGTAGCAGATACTGATATCTAAAGAACCTACCTTATCAGTCGAGTTACTTCATACCTTTGACTACTCCTGAGATATAGTGGAAACATTTTGTTATGGTGGAGAGTGGGGAGTGAAAAACCAATGCAGCAGAGCATGAATCGGAATCCACTTATATTCAGACAGACGACCTCCACGTTCTCAAAACGGTTGATCTTAGCGTGCTAGCCGCTGCTTCATTTCGTATAGTGATAACGCTTTCTCTTTCTTAGCGCTCCGCCCCCCCTTGTATAGTAAGGGGAACTCTGGTTGCGCGGCTTTCTCCGGTACTCTTATATATGGTGATAGAAGAGTACCTGTTTCTCTGACTTGACTCAGCTTGACCTACTTGACTCAGCGGTTAGAGTATCGCTTTCATACGGCGAGAGTCATTGGTTCAAATCCAATAGTAGGTAAAACCGGCCCTACTACCTATATTATACACTGATAAGGATAAAGAACGACCAGCATGACAGCAAGCACGGACTGGCGGAGTCAACTGAATGACCAGGTTGCTTCCACTTGTGGCCTTCTCGCCTTGACACCTTAATATCAGGTCTCCTCTCTTCTTCTCTTCATGTATGTGGGAAAACCCGTCCCGAATAGACGAACAGGAACAAGCTGAAGAAAGGCGCGAGAGAGAGTTGATACTCACCCCTCTTCCACAATTAGGTGAAGACCAGGTCCTCACTGAATGTCCCGACCTGGTAAGGCCTGAATGCTGTTCCGCCTGTTTGCCCAAGGGCGAGACTTGACAAACTGCCTATAGATCAGACTCACATGAGGAAAACCTGCATGGCGATCACTATTAGAAGAGTACTGATGATGGCACTCGCAGAGAATCGCTCGAAATCCACCTTCAATCATATCATATCATATCATATCATATCATATCATATCATATAAGTAGCAGTTCAGGGATATCACATCGGCCTTTCACATGCTACTTGGTAGACCATGGATTCACTCAGCTCAGCAGGGGCTGTTCCCTCTGTAGCTCCTGTCTCTCCGATAGGAGAGGAGGCTTAGACCGAACGGGAGTCCCGCCAGTATTCTTTTTTTGCCTTAAAGTTTCAGATGAGCGGCAAGATCGAGGACTTTCATCTCCGTAATCTACCACTTGGAACAGATCGAAGCTACAGTATTCCCTCTATTTGATATCTTACAAGTGGATGGCGATGCTGCTCATTTAGCTCAGCTCATTGTGATGACCAAAGGGAAGCCAGAAGGTAAAAGTCTGATACATCAACAGCTCAACTGGGCAAACAGTACTCTCAGAGCTATAGACGCTTGGGGTCCGGACCCATGTGATGATGTCTCTCAGCTGAAGGCTGTTAAAGTTCCACGCCATCGGAATAAATAGACCAATTGAGATCGATAGTGATCTCGACGAGCCTGACGGAACGGAATCCAATCTAAGGAAGACCGAGTCAAACGGAAAAGCTACCTTGAAGTTCCAGGCATCATCCATCCCTATCCTTTTCAGAGGCCCTCTGACCAGAAGCCGGAATCGTCTTCTGCTACAACAAGACAGGGTGACATGGGAATTGAGATAAGGGACGGAGAAGCTTTCTCGCTCCTACCACCCCCCGGGAAAGAGAGAAGAATCAGGCAACTAGCCGCTGGGAATGATAGTGGCGATGTGCAGCAAGCATGTGAATCGTCATCAGATTCCAGTAAATCATAGTACTCAGATAGTACGGGAAGTGACGAAGAGAGCTTGGCATCAACTACTGTCACCGAGTCAGAATAAAATTTCCAGCACGGATGATGGAGGAAACAAAGCCATCAATGCTCTTGGGAAATTTGCAAGAGCTGCACCAATGAACCTCTCATTCATATGAAGACAAGTCAGTCTTTCCTTCAGGGTTCTCTCATCGGACGATCTGTCCATGGTCATTGGATGGATTGAATCAGTAGCGGATTTACAAGATGCTGATGTTTATGATGACTGCCTACAATGCGTACATCGCGGGAGGACAGAGTCATACGTACTGATTACACCGGGATTCAATGGATCTTGATCTTATCGAGTTAGTTCTGCCCCCGGCGGGGGTGATAGGGTAATGGCATATAAGCTATTCATATCCTAATAAAGGTCTGAATCTCCAAATTCCGCGTTCTTCCTGTATCATTATCACAATTGCTTCCGCAGCTGCTGGAAGCCAAGTTGGTTACACCCATACCTCCCAGACCAGTATCAGATCCACCTCCCAGGAATCATAATCCTAATACCAGGCGTGAATATCACATGGGAGGAGCAGGCCATTAGACTTCCGACTGCTACGACCTTAAGCATAAGATTCAAGACCTCATTGATCAGAAGCTTTGGAACCCATCCAAGGATGTAATCAGCACCCCACAGAGAGCATTCGCTCCATGGTACCCCATCGCACCTACTAGTGCCAGGCTCCGCTCGCAATTGAAGAACGAAGAAGATTTCCCAGAAGTAGCAATGATAACCGTTGGCAGGCAGAGTCCAGTAAAGCAGAAAGTTCCTCCGGAGATGAAACTGGATCGACCTACTCTACTGTGACATCAGTAGCTCCTCAAATCGACCAAGAATTTTTATTACCTGCTGCAGATTTAGAATTCCCTATCATTGTCTACCAGCACAGTGGGGCCCCTGTTTATCAAGCCTTAGTCAAAGAGTGAGTGCCCGGCGTGTGGTAAAGGGGAAGGGGCCTAGAAGTGCCTACTACTAGACTACTCTACGACTTGCAGGCAGCTATGAATGAGATTAGATCTCTTGAACTGTTACCCACATTGGGAACATCCTAGTTACGACTTGAAGCAACTGTTTGAACTGTCCTATTTGAGACGGGGCCTTAGCTTGGCTCCATTCAATCCGGTCTGGTATTTCGGTAAGGGGCGAGCTAGAGCTCAAAGTGCCTCACTCACTAATATCATATCTTCTGCTCTGCTTCCCCACTAATTGACTTCGCAGGTGCTGCTTTGCTGCCTGAATTCCCGGATAGCTGAGCTGGTGAAGTAGTCTTCAACATCGTCTGCAAGATCGTCTGCTGCTCTTTCTGCTGAGTCAAATGCCCTAGTCACAATGCTGAATTAAGATTTCTCACCTGCAAATGAGTCTCCCATACTTCTTTCTTTCCCCAAAAGGGTTACACTTTAAGGTGCGGTGCTGCTTTCCCATCCTCCCCCACTTTAGCATTCCCTCCTAAAGGTTTTTTCCCGTACAGGTTCTTTCACCGTCCCTCCCTGTATCCCCCGGGGGTGCTTCCATAATTCCAGAGTGAGTGGCGGTCAGTTCAATCAAGTGATATTTGAGACAGAAGCAAGCAATTGGTCCAACCTGACCTTCAAAGAGGCTTCGGCGCAACCTTCTTACTGACAGAAGGGGGGGGGGGGGATCAGACTACAAAATAGCCAACCCCACTCCGATCCGAGAGGCAGACTTCCACTGCGGAAACTGACTTTACGAAGCGGTCGTTCAAAGCAAGCATTTCCTTCTCCCTCAACATGAATTTGAGGCATAGAGATGGAATGGAGTCCGGGTCAGCCAACAACTCCGGCCCAGAAGCACGCTTGTCTGAAGTTGCATCCTTAGGCACGTTCTACCTCTGCCTATTGGTCGGTAGAGCCAACTTCCGGCCTTGAACCCGCCTTTCGGAACTACATTCAGCAAGCATAGGATTCGGGATTGGACAAGAGCACCCGCTAAGACAGAGTTCACTGCTCCACATGAAAGACCGAATTGAGCAGCCAACCAACCACTTGAGTGACCCGCTAAGGTAGTGACCCTCCCGGTATTCCCTCTCTGATCTTATAAAAGGAAATGCCCCAGAAAGAAAGCCAACAGATGAGCGAGCCTGCTTTTTCTATTGGATGGAAAGATACATTGCCCGCATTCCACCAACCAGTTTGATACTTTGACTCTCGGAGGGGTGATCTACGCTCTTGAGGTGAACAATAAAGGCAATCTGGTTGTACCACGTGCAGAAGTAGCAAGAAACTAGCACCTCTCGGCATACCATAGCCTAATAGGAAGGCAGCATAGGCAGGAAGAGGCCTCGTTGCGAGCCTGAAGACTCTTTCTTCTTTTCCTTTGAGATTGTCTCATCGGGAGGAAGTCTCCCCATACACCCGGGTGACCCAGTCGCATATGCAGTAGCTCCAGACCTATACCCCTCCCTTCCCCTTCCTTTGTTTGGGATAGTGGGTAGGCATGCGTTTTCTCAATTGAGAATGCAATCGAGGAGCCTAACTCGCATTCACGTAGTCATCTCCTGTCCTGCCTATTACTATGAGTTGGGTTTCGTAGAGTGAAAGGTTGGGCGTAAATAGCGCCTCTAGACCAAGTATAACAACGGGCTTTTACCCTTTCAATGAAAGTCTTCCCGTTGGCAGACGCTTATTTTGCTTGAAAGCCTGAAGCTGATTCAATCTCGTAGCAGCTGTTGATTTTGATTGTCTTGTAGCTGATGAAGCTTGAATTGAAAGCCTAGAGCTGTGGAGTGGTGTGTGGGACTCGTGTAGTAGTAGCTATACTCCGCGTGCCAGCAAAGCTCCTCTCCCACGTGTCAACCAATATCCCGTGGTAGACTTAAGCTCTTCTAGGTCTCCTGCTTTCATTTTTTCAAAAAGTTTGGTAGGGGCTGCCAAGCTTGACTAATCTAATAGGGGTATCCGCATAAGGAGAATGCCTGTCCTGTGCCACCTTGGTAGCACAAACAAAGGTCCTGTGTACCAGCTATGTACGAATCATAGTCAATAACTTTACTAACTTTCTTAGTTGCAAGGGTACTTTGCTTTAAAGTTTTTTCTTACAGTATATTAGAAAGTAAAAGTCTTCTTAGTATTACAATAGTTGACTATGAATATTCCTACCCTTGCAGTGCTAATCACTTCATTAGTCTGAGTCTTAGTCTACTAAAAGCATAGGAACAGTAAACTCTTATGTTGCAAGGTTCCACCCCAACCAGTAATAAGCACTAAACTGAACTCTATAAGGATAGACTGGGTGATTACTCACTCACTAACAGAATCGATAGGTGTTTAGGATATGAAAACATCCTTCCCTTTGTGCCCGACCCATTGAGTAAATAGAACGAGAATTGTAAAATTTTTATATTAG